TTCTAATTTTAAGTTAAAAAAATCCACTTCAACCAATATGCCTTTAGGTACAATTTTGCATAATGTAGAATTACTGCCTGGTAAAGGCGGAAAACTAGTTCGAGCAGCTGGTACTGTTGCAAAACTAATAGCAAAAGAAGGAAAGTTAGCTACGATACGATTACCTTCGGGAGAAATTCGTTTAATACCTCAAAAATGTTTAGCTACCGTTGGACAAGTAGGTAATGTTGATATTATTAATCAAACAAAAGGAAAAGCTGGCTCCATACGTTGGATAGGTAAACGTCCTAAAGTACGAGGTGTTGCAATGAATCCAGTTGATCATCCTCATGGAGGTGGCGAAGGACGAACTCCTATTGGTCGTAAAAAACCATTAACTCCTTGGGGTTATACAGCACTTGGTGAAAGAACCTAAAGAAAAACTAAATACAGTAATATCTTCATCCTTCGCCGTCGACGTAAAAATTGAGACAGAAGTTAAATAAATATTGCTTAATTATGGCACGTTCAATCAAGAAAGGTCCTTTTGTAGCTGATCATTTATTAAGAAAAATTGAAAATCTTAACCTAAAAAAAGAAAAAAAAATAATCGTAACGTGGTCCAGATGTTCTACAATAGTTCCTACAATGATTGGCCATACTATTGCGATTTATAATGGGCAGGAACATTTACCTATTTATATAACAGATCAAATGGTAGGTCACAAATTAGGTGAATTTATTCCTACTCGTAATTTTCGAGGACATGCTGGAAGCGATCGAAGAACTCGTCGTTAAAAAATCGTAAAAAAAAATCAGAATTATTTATTTATGGGGACTCGTGTTAACTCCAAAGAGAAAGTAAGTGCTTCGTTAAAATATATTGATATTTCGGTTGAGAAGGCACGGAGAGTAGTCAATCAAATACGAGGTCATTCGTATGAACAAGCATTGATATTATTAGAATTCATGCCTTACAGAGCATGTCAGAAGATTTTAAAAGTACTATCTTCTGCAGCTGCAAATGCTAATCATAATTTAGGTCTAAACAAATCCGATCTTTTTGTAAGTGAAGTCAAGGTTGATAAAAGTAATACTTTGAAAAGATTTCGTCCAAGAGCTCAAGGACGTGGTTATCCAATACGTCGAACGAATTGTCATATAAGTATTACTGTTAGCACGAAAACAACATTACCAGATTAGATGAAAGGCAAAAAATAAAAGAAAAAAGAATTTTCATGGGACAAAAAATTCACCCTTTGGGTTTTCGGCTTGGAGTAAACCAAAATCATAGATCTATCTGGTTCATAGGAACAGATCTCTATTCTCATGTAATTAAAGAAGATAGAAAAATACGTAATTGTATACAAAAATTTGTACGTAAAAATATAAAAAATACCTCTAATTATGGAGGAATTGCACGTATCGAAATAAAGAGAAAAACAGATTTAATTAATATTACTATTCATACAGGATTTCCCGATCTATTGATGGAAGAGCGTAGTTCAGGCATGGAACAATTGAAATCTACTATACAGAAAGAGTTGATTTATAAAAGAAATAAACTTCATATATCACTGATAGAACTGGAAAAACCATATAGAGAACCAAAAATACTAGCCGAACATATAGCTTCACAATTAGAAAATAGAGTTGCTTTTCGACGAACAATGAAAAAAGCTATAGAATTGTTTGAAAAAACTAATAAAAATGGAATTAAAATACAAATATCAGGACGTCTTAATGGTAATGAAATTGCACGAAGTGAGTGGGTTAGGGAAGGCAGAATTCCTTTACAAACACTCCGAGCTTCCATTAACTATTCTTATTACCCCGCTCAAACCATTTATGGAGTGTTAGGTATCAAAGTTTGGATATTTCAGAACAATAATTGAAAACAGAAATTTGAAACTATAATTAGATATATAAATTCAAATCATCTGATGTTAATACTATTATCTATAATATCTAGTAAATAGAAAAACTAGAATTTTTTGATTAGAAGGAGAGTTTGCTATGCTTAGTGTGTGACTCGTTTTGGAAAAGTTTTTTTTTTAGATATTAATAAAAAAAACAAACCAACTCATAGCTTCATCCTATAAAAAATGAAATAGGATTAAAAGGTTAGCATTCTTTCTTCTCTTGTAATAAAAAAAGAGAAAGAAAAACTTCTAAAAAAAACGTATAAAAATTTAAATCCGGTTTTTAAAAATATACGTATGGTTTTAAATTTTTTTTAGCAATGTATAAAAGCATCAGCAAAAATGAGAAAGAAAAAGAATTCGATTTTTTCGTTAAAATACAATACAAAGTACAAAGTTTTAAGTCAAAAAATACTAATAAAAAATGATTTAAATTATTAAATTGAAAACTTCATTGCAGGAATAAAACCTAAACGTCCAGCTAGAAACTATGGGAACGAGTAAATCCATGAATAAAAAAAGAAGTCAATTTAATTTGTTCAATGGAAGGGATGGCGAATTAAACCTAAGATATTCCTAGAACATATATAAAATATAAAAATATAAAAAAAGTTTTTGTTTTTATATATGTTTTATAAGAGTTGATATTCGCCCGTGAATAAGTCATAATCACAATTATCTGAATAGATAATATTGAATAATAGAAAAAAAGAAAAAAGAACGATAAAAAAAGATTATTTATATATATATATTCTATTTTTCAGTATATATATATAAATAAATATTCACGAGGAGCCGGATGAGGAAAGACTCTCATGTCCGGTTCTGTAGTAGAGATGAAATTATAATATTGTCATCAACCATAACCCTAAACGAACCCGATTTCGTAAACAACACAGAGGAAGATTGAAGGGACTATCCACTCGGGGTAATACTATATGTTTTGGTAAATTTGCCCTTCAAGCACTTGAACCGACTTGGATAACGGCTAGACAAATAGAAGCTGGGCGTCGTGCTATTACCCGTTATGCTCGTCGCGGTGGAAAATTATGGATACGAATATTTCCCGATAAACCAGTTACAATGAGGCCAGCTGAAACACGGATGGGATCAGGAAAAGGATCACCAGAATTCTGGGTATCTGTTGTTAAACCTGGTCGAATAATATATGAAATCAGTGGAGTTTCAGAAAATGTGGCACAGGCTGCTATGAAACTTGCTGCATATAAACTACCCATACGTACTCAATTTATTACATCTCTAGAATCAAAAAATTAATAAAAAAATAAATAAAGGATTCATTACTAAAAAAGGGTTGGATTAAATTCTATTTTCAAATGGAATGTCAACACCAAACATATGAAAAAAGTGATTAAAAACTCTATTTAGGGGAAGATTAAGTCTACTCTTCTCCTATTTTTAAGAATAAATAAAGCTGTATTACTTATTGGACCCATGAAAAATGATTCAACCTCAAAGTTATTTAAGTGTAGCAGACAACAGCGGAGCTCGTAGATTAATGTGTATTCGAGTCTTGGGTACCAGTAATCGTAGATATGCAAATACTGGAGATATTATTATTGCTGTTGTTAAAGAAGCTTTGCCCAACATGCCTTTAAAAAGATCTGAAATAGTTAGAGCAGTCATTGTACGTACTTGTAAAGAAATTAAACGCGATAATGGAATGATTTTACGATTCGATGATAATGCTGCAGTTCTTATAAATCAGGAAGGAAATCCTCGAGGAACCCGAGTTTTTGGTCCGGTTGCTCGCGAATTGAGAGAAAATAATTTTACAAAAATTGTTTCATTAGCACCAGAAGTGTTATGAGTATTCTAAAAAATAAACGAGGTCCTTTAATTTCAACAGAAAGAATTAAAGTTATTATTCTTAATTAACTAAAAACAAATACCAATTAGAAACTAAAAAATTTCTTAACATACTAAATTAAATCTTTTTCTTCAATTTTAATAACAATTTTTATTTTTATGAGTAACGATACTATTGCTTGTATGATAACCTCTCTGAGGAATGCAAATATGAAAAAAGCAATAACGGTTCAATTGCCTGCTACCAATATTAGTCGACGTATTGGGAAAATTCTTTTAAGAGAGGGTTTTATAAATAATTTGCGAGAACATAAAGATCAGAATAAAAATTTTTTAACTTTAACTTTGAAATATCGAGGAAGAAGAAAAGAACCTTACATAACATCACTTAGAGTTATTAGTAAACCTGGATTAAAAATTTATTCTGGTCACCGTGAAATTCCGAAAGTTTTAGGTGGGATGGGTATTGTTATATTATCAACACCCTTCGGAATTATGACAGATCGAGAAGCTAGAGAAAAACAAGTTGGAGGAGAAATTTTGTGCTATATATGGTAATTTGTATGAAAAAATTTCAAAATTTTCGTCTATGAAAAATCTTTTGAAAAACTAAAAAACTATCACAAAATCTCTATTTTATCGGAAACACAATTTTCCAACGATGAACAAACAAGATTTGATTGACATGGAAGGTATAGTTACTGAATCCTTACCAAACGCTATGTTTCGGGTTTGTTTGGATAATGGATATGAAGTTCTTACTCATATTTCGGGAAAGATTCGACGAAGTTATGTACGAATTTTACCCGGTGATAGAGTGAAAGTAGAATTAAGTCCTTATGATCTGACTAAAGGACGAATAATTTATCGTCTACGTACGAAACCATCAAACGAAGAGTTCTGATATATTCTCATAAAAAATTTCACTATTTTTGAAATCGTGAAAATAAAACAGATTTTTTAGATTTTTTAGTAATAAAGAAATTTACATTTACAAGCGGAATTCAAGGAAAAAATTATGAAAATTCGTGCCTCTGTACGTAAAATTTGTGATAAATGTCGACTTATTCGTAGACGTAGACGAATAATGGTAATTTGTTTTAATCCTAAACATAAACAACGACAAGGGTAGGTTTTACTAAAAAAATAAAAGATTAACTGATTTTTTTCTATTAGTACTATTGACTAAAAAAAAAATAAATAAAAGGAAGAGAAATAGATAAAACACGACAACAAAAAATATAAAAAAAATAAGTTTACGAAAAGGAAAACGCAAGATACCTAAAGGAGTTATTCACGTACAAGTGAGTTTTAATAATACTATTGTTACAGTTACAGATATAAGGGGCCAAGTTGTTTCCTGGTCATCCGCGGGCGTTTGTGGATTCAAAGGAGCAAAAAAAAGCACACCTTTTGCTGCTCAAACCGCAGCTGAAAATGCAATCAATACATTAATTGATCAAGGTATGAAACAAGCAGAAGTTATGATAAGTGGGCCTGGTCCTGGAAGAGATACAGCCTTACGTTCTATTCGTAGAAGTGGATTAATATTGAGTTTTGTCAGAGATGTAACCCCTATACCACATAATGGATGTAGACCTCCGAGAAAAAGACGTGTATTACAATTGGACTTTTAACCGGTATATACGGAGAATTTAAAAAATTATGATTGAGGATGAATTACCAATTTCTGTTAGATCGGTACAGTGGAAATGTGTCGAATCCAGGATTGAAAGTAAACGCCTTCATTACGGACGTTTTGCCATATCACCATTTCAAAAAGGTCAGGCTAATACTGTTGGAATTGCTATACGAAGAGCTTTATTAGGAGAAGTAGGAGGAACTAGTATAACCTCTGCTAAGTTTCAAGGAGCCGCACATGAATATTCTACGATGACAGGTATTCAAGAATCGATACATGACATATTGATGAATTTAAAAGAAATTGTACTTGAAAATAATTCTTACGAGGTTCAAAAAGGATTTATTCAAGTTATAGGACCAAAAAAGATACTTGCTGGGGATATTCAAGTTTGTTCTTCTGTTAAAATAATTGATCCTTCACAGTATATAGCTACTATTACAAAATCAATTTCTTTGAATATCGAATTAAAATTTGAAAAAGATCGCGGATATCGCATAAAAAATACAGATTTAAAGGAAAATGAATTTCCTATAGACGCTGTTTTTATGCCTATTCGAAATGCTAATTATAGTGTTCATTCATTTCAGAAAAATAAACAACTTTATGAAATACTCTTTCTCGAAATCTGGACAAACGGTAGCTTAACTCCAGAAAAAGCCATTTCCGAAGCCACTCGAAATCTCATTGATTTAGTTGTTCCTTTGATACATATTGGAGATAAGTTAACTGGAAATACAAATAATGGGACAAGTGATATTAATTTTCCTTCTGTTTCAGGTACAAATGATTTAAATAAAATAGCACAAGAAATTGCTTTCAAAAACATTTTTATTGATCAGTTAGAATTACCTGCAAGAGCTTATAACGGCTTAAAAAAAGTTAATGTGCATACAGTATCCGATTTATTAATGTATACTGAAACTGATTTACGAAACATTCGAAGCCTTGGCAAAAAATCTGTAGAACATATTTTAGAAGCTTTACAAAAAAGATTCGATATTAAATTATCTGGAACAAAACTTTTCACTACTGAATCAAAATAAAAAAAAAAAAGTACCTTTTACACCAATGTAATGATTGAAATAGAATTTAGTTTTAGTATGTATATCTATTAGTTTTTAGTTTTTGATTTATTAATAATTATAACTGCTCAAAAATTAAATTAACTTTTTTAATTCACTTAAAACTTAAAAAGGTAGAAGGTTTTTTTTGACTATTCAATAGGTAAATAGAAAAAATACAGATAAATCTAGGGAGGCTTTTTCCTCGAGGAACTTTTACTCCCTAGATAAAAAAAAAAGAAAATATTATTTAAAAACTTAAAAACTAGTCGATAGAAATAAAAATTTAGTTAGAAAAGACCTAAGGTTAGGGAGTTTTCGATTGGTAAAGCTGCTCCTATACCTAACCAAATAGATACTACAGTACCAATCAGAAAAACTGTTGTAGCTACTGGACGACGAAAAGGGTTTTGAAATTTATTGACATTTTCTAAGAATGGTACGGTCAATAAACCTGCGGGTACAGAAGCCATTAATAAAACACCCAATAATTTATTAGGTACTGTCCGAAGTATCTGAAATACCGGAAAGAAATACCATTCGGGTAAGATTTCTAAAGGTGTTGCAAAAGGATTTGCTGGTTCACCAATCATTGAAGGTTCCAGAACAGACAAACCTACAATACAAGCAATCGTCCCTAAAATAACTACTGGAAAAATATACAATAAATCGTTAGGCCATGCGGGTTCTCCATAATAATTATGACCCATTCCTTTAGCCAACTTAGCTCGTAATACAGGATCATTCAAATTGGGTTTCTTTGTTATTGGGATAGGGACTTCCACTGACGATTCGGAACCCCCCCTGTAGAACCGGACATGAAAATTTCTTTTCATCCGGCTCGAGCACAAACTAAGATTTTTTTCTATCTGTAGAATGTCAGTCTAGTTAGATTAGGAAAATGCTTTTTATCCGTGTTAGCTTGAAACATAAAACAATATCATAAAAGCTTCTCGGATTATCTCAAAATACAAATAACAACTGTTTCAAGTGAACTCTTTGAATGTTAACTTGTTAAATTTTGGGTTATCTTCTTTCCTCAGATCATTCAATTGCTCCGATGGTCGATATTCGTTCAAAATTAATGCATAGGAAATAAATGCATTTATTAACCATAAAATTGAATCGGTTGGATTTGACGAAGCTTATAATAAGAAATTTGACACTTTGATCTTGGAACTAAAATTCTCGTTATAAATAAAGAAAAACAAAAGCTAGTATAATCTACATCCGAGTTTTAACTTCTCATAAAAAAGAAAGAAGAGATCGGAACTGAGACACATTATATTATCTAAATGTGGTAGATTTTTTTTAGTTTTATATTAATCTGCAAGCCCTAGTAATGATACAAGTCACACACTCCCATAATCCATCTCCTTTTTTTTTCAACGAAAAAAGATAAAGTCTTAAAAATAACTTTAATTTCGAAGATAATAAATCACTACAAATATACCTATAAAAAATAAAAATAGAATTATTTTAGGCAATGGACTTTAAAGTTTTATCTATGTTAACAAGCGTTTTGGGCTTTTTTTTTATTGGTTACAGATTAGAGAGGTCCTGAAATACCTTGTTTTCTAATCATCAAGAAATGCATCAACATGAAAACAGCAGTAAGTAGGGGTAATACAAATGTATGTAAACTATAAAAACGAGTCAAGGTGGATTGACCTACACTAACACTTCCACGCAATAATTCAACCAAAGGTGAACCTATAATAGGAATTGCTTCTGGAACACCTGTAACAATTTTGACAGCCCAATAACCAATCTGATCCCACGGTAGAGAATAACCAGTTACACCAAAAGAGACAGTTAATACACCTAAAATTACCCCAGTAACCCAGGTTAATTCACGGGGTTTTTTAAAACCTCCCGTAAGATATACACGAAATACATGTAAAATCATCATGAGAACCATCATACTCGCAGACCATCGATGTACTGAACGGATTAACCAACCAAAATTAACTTCAGTCATTATGTATTGAACAGAAGCAAAAGCTTCAGTAACCGTGGGACGATAGTAAAAAGTCATAGCAAAGCCAGTAGCTACTTGTACTAAGAAGCAGGTTAAAGTAATACCCCCCAAGCAATAAAAAATATTTACATGAGGAGGAACATATTTGCTCGTAATATCATCTGCGATAGCTTGAATTTCTAGACGTTCTTCGAACCAATCGTATACTTTATCGAGATAGGTAGTATAGAATGGAAACCCCCTCTAAAAACTGTACATGAAAAATTTCTTTTCATACAGCTTGGACAAAGAGTTTGATTAAAATATATAAAAAACTTAAAGCAATTTGACATATTTTTTTCGCCTTTTTGCCTTAATCTAACGTCAGCTCTAGAATATTTTGAAAAAAAGTTCTTTTGTTGGCTTTGAAAGAAATCTTTTAACCTATTATTTTTTTCGTTTTACTTTAATTACTAAAAAAGAAAAAAAAAGAAAAGTAAAAAAAAAGAAGAACAAAAAATTTCATAGGTTTTTTTACGTCCAAATCTAACTAGATTTTTTTTATCGAACCCAAGATGTTGTTTATACTCCGATGATTGTCCATTTGCTGATAAGGAATAATGGATAAATCCATATCTCAATCATTTGTATATTTATTTGAATAAACAAAAAAGTGTTGAATAATTTTGGTAACGGAGCTTGAAGAATGGATCAACATCATCATAGTTTGAAATTTTTTCCTTTTTATACTTATTTTTATCACTTCGAGCTATAGATGTCAAATTTTTACTAATAACGTCTTGCGGAAGGGAAAATTTGTTTATATACGCAATAGAATTTATACCATTAGACTAGATTGATTAAAACGAATCGCACACCCATAGACCAAAAATACGTATTCAAGATAATTACGCAATTCAACTGCCTTTTGATTCAATGATAATGAAAGTAATAAATCTAATAACAACTTTTTTCCTAATAAAATTAGTAAAAGCTAAACTAGATAATTACCAAGTAATTGGAACACCTTCAAGTAACACAGAAGAATTATATATTTCTAAAATAATAACTAAAAACAATGCAAATAAAGCCATAAAAAAACCCATAATTGGAGTGGTTCCCCAACCAGGAGCCACTTTACCATATTCTGAATTAAGTGGTTTTAGAAAAACTCCAATACCAGTGATTTTTGATTGACGTCTTTTAGTTTCGTTAATAATCTTTGTAGCCATAGATTTTATTAAATTAGTTGAGATTTGTTAACTTTATTTACTATTATATTGCAAATAAACCTATTATCTAACAATGGAAACCGCAACTTTGATCGCTATTTTTATATCTTGCTCATTAGTAAGTTTTACTGGTTATGCTCTATATACAGCTTTTGGTACACCTTCGATAGAACTGCGAGATCCTTTTGAAGAGCATGAAGATTGATATAGATTGGGACCCTTCCTTCAACAGAAGGAAAAAAGGTCCCTTTCTTTATGTTTTTATTTTAATTTTAAATGAGTTGAAAATAAAGATCTGTAACTTCGAAAATAATTAAAAATTAACAAATTATTATTTATTATTTTCTTTGCTTGCAATCTTAGGTGGTTCCCGAAAAAAAATAGCAAAAAATATTATACCTAAAGTAGATACTAACAAAAATGTATAAACCAAAGCTTCCATAGATTTGATTAGAAATGAGGATTATTAAGATAGATTCTTTCAGGCTAGTTAAAAAAAAGTATTTTGATGCTTTTCATACGTTTTTTCATAAGAGAATACCGAAAATCTAATTTATAGGATTAGACTTAAAATGGAATTTTTTATGAAACCTGCTAAAAAAAATACAATTTTTTCAATTAATCAAATTACTCTTAGTTATAAGTATAATTTAGATTAGCTAAGTGAGTTAGACTGCCCGTTTTTCAGTACTAGGATCACCTAATTTCTCAAAAGCTCCAAATTCGATTTGACTTTCTAAATCAGGATCGATACCTGCAAAAACATCTCTAAACAAAGTTCTGGCACCATGCCAAATATGTCCAAAAAAGAACAGAAGAGCAAATGTGGCATGACCAAATGTAAACCAACCCCTAGGACTACTACGAAAAACACCATCAGATTTCAGCGTGGCACGATCAAATTCAAAAATTTCACCCAGCTGAGAACGTCTTGCGTATTTTTTTACTGTAGCTGGATCACTAAAACTTACACCATTAAGTTCACCACCGTAAAAATCAACAGTTACACCAACTTGTTCAACACTATATTTGGATTCTGCACGTCGGAAAGGAACATCAGCTCTCACAATTCCTTCTTCATCCACCAAAACAACTGGAAATGTTTCAAAAAAAGTGGGCATACGACGTACAAATAAATCATGTCCTTCTTTATCTCTAAAAACTGCATGACCTAACCAACCCACAGCTATTCCATCTCCATTGTCCATCGCACCTGCTCTAAATAAACCACCTTTTGCTGGATTGTTACCAATATAATCATAAAAAGCTAATTTTTCGGGAATCTTGGACCAAGCTTCTGACAAACTAGAATTATCCGCCAAACTAACACGAATGCGCCGATCTATTTCTTGTTGAAAGTAACCTTGATCCCATTGGTAACGAGTTGGTCCGTATAATTCAATAGGAGTTGCGGCAGATCCATACCACATGGTTCCAGAAACTACAAAAGCAGCAAAAAAAACAGCAGCAATACTACTGGATAAAACTGTTTCAATATTACCCATACGCAATGCTTTGTATAAACGTTGAGGTGGACGAACACTTAGATGAAATAAACCTGCCAGGATTCCTAAGATACCGGCTGCAATATGATGTGATGCTATTCCTCCTGGAACAAAAGGATCAAAACCATCAGCTCCCCAAGCAGGATCTACAGGTCGTACATTTCCGGTTAATCCGTAGGGATCAGAAACCCAAATACCTGGTCCAAACAAACCAGTTACGTGAAAAGCTCCAAATCCAAAACAAAGTACACCTGATAAAAATAAGTGAACTCCGAAAATTTTTGGTAAATCAAGAGAAGGCTTTCCTGTACGTTCATCACGAAATAATTCTAAATCCCAATAAACCCAATGCCAAATAGCTGAAAGAAAAAGTAAGCCAGAGAGTATTATATGTGCTGCAGCTACTCCTTCATAACTCCAAATACCAGCATCAGTTACAGTTTCGCCAGTTATACTCCAACCTCCCCATGATTTTGTTATTCCTATACGTGTCATAAAAGGAATAACAAACATACCTTGTCGCCACATCGGATCAAGAACAGGATCTGACGGATCAAAAACTGCTAATTCGTAAAGAGCCATTGAACCAGCCCAGCCAGAGACCAAAGCGGTATGCATTAAATGTACAGCCAATAAACGACCAGGATCATTCAAGACAACGGTATGAACACGATACCAAGGTAGACCCATTCAAATACCCCTTTTTTCCGAAGAAAATAAATACTATAGAACTTTATTGCATTAGAAGATAAATAAAAATTTTTATCTCCACGATAATAATGAAGAATCTAGTCCAATAATTTCTTTTTAATTTTACAAATTTTTTATTCAATTATATGACAACAGTTCGTCCTGTAGCAACATTAAAGAATAAAAATATTCTAGCATAAATAAGTTTTAAATAACAATATAGAAATTGGTACCATTAAAATTGACCCAAAAGACCCAAAAATTGAAATGTAAATATGTCTGATTAATTAATATTATATAATCAGAAATTTTTTTACTCTAAAATAGAGTAAAAAGAAAAACCCTAAATTGGAATCAAGTAAATATTCTATGACAAACGTTTATTGAAATTTATTGTGTTACAATAATAATGCTAAAATAAAAAAATTACGTTTTCATGTCAGAGATCAATCAATAGAATTTGTCTTGTTATGCCCATTGGTGTTCCGAAAGTGCCTTTTCGTTTGCCTGGTGAAGAAGATGCAGTTTGGATTGACGTATAGTGCGATTTGTTAAACATAGAAGGTTTTATGGTTTTCATTACCGTCATTTTAATAAATTAAGATGTTTTTTACCCACCCAGACTTGCTGCCAGAACAAATAGTCCGAAGCATGGGATATTTAGTGAAAGTTTGAAACAGAAATACTCTTTGAAACGATTTATGGTTAACTAAAACCAATTCAGAATAGTCAGGCTTCGTGAGACAAATTCATAAACAATTGTAAACTAAAAGCATAAATTAATTTTTTTAGCTTTTTTACAGGTTTAAGGCACTGAAAGAATCATGAAAGCTCTAAATAGTTATGAAAGAACATAATAAAAAATAAAAAGCAGAATTATTATTTGTCCTGTATGTGCAATTAATACTTTATTCAAAAGTTCTCCGAAGTAGATTGAAAACCTAAAAATTAAACCGATGCAACCTATTTGAAAACAATTTAGAGAGAGGTAATTAAGATTAATAACATTAAAAAAATTATTATTTCAATTTAATAATATACTGAATCAGAAGCTAGTTCAATATGTTTCATGTGCAATGATGAAAAGCCATGAAAAAAAAAAGTAACGAACCTGAACTAGATGTAGTGAAATTTTGAAATATTTTTTTTTACTTAAGACTAAAAAAATGGTTTAGATTCAAAAAATATTTCCATTAACTGCCGGAGCCGTATGATTTGAAAATTCCATGTACGGTTTTAGAGGAATAATAAACTAAAAATATATCCTAATCAATAGACTTTATCGCGAGAGACTCCTTTTTTTGGGTCAGCAAGTGGATGATGAAATTTCCAATCAACTTGTAGGTATTATGATGTATTTGAATGGGGAAGATGATACTAGAGATTTATATTTATATATTAATTCTCCAGGTGGAGCAGTATTACCTGGAATCTCAGTTTATGATGCTATGCAATTTGTAATACCTGACGTTCATACAATTTGTATGGGATTAGCTGCATCCATGGGATCTTTCATATTAGCTGGAGGTGAAATTACTAAACGTCTAGCATTACCTCATGCTAGAATTATGATTCATCAACCCGCTAGTTCGTATTATGACGGACAAGCTGGGGAGTGTGTTTTAGAAGCAGAAGAAATATCGAAGTTACGTGATTGTATAACAAAAGTTTATGTACAACGGACAGGAAAACCTTTAAGGATTGTTTCCGAAGATATGGAAAGAGATGTTTTTATGTCAGCAGAAGAAGCCAGAGACTACGGACTTATTGATCTTGTAGCAATAGATAGTTCTTCTGATTCAATACTCTATTACATTTTAGAAAGTTAATAGTTAATTGAAACTGAAAAATAAATTTTTTTTTATCAATATTTTATTTAATCCTATTTCTTTCAATACACATAATTAATTTATTTTTTTTTTTAGTTAAAAAAAACTAAATTTTGAGAAATTCTGGTGGTTAAGACTAATCAAAACCAGCAAAAAAACTGCATAAATGGAGAAAAATGCCAACAATTCGACAACTTATTAGAAATGCAAGACAATTAATTAAAACTAGAACAAAATCTCCTGCTCTTCAAGGATGTCCTCAACGTAGAGGTGTATGTACCAGGGTGTATGTGTGACTTGTTTGGATTATCGACGGATAATTTGAAAGGGATTAATATTGCAGTTAAACTCTTTAGTTAACTAGTTGAAGATCTATCACCTTCTTTGTTCAGGGAAGTGAAATTTATGGTTCTTATTAAAACGAATTAAATCATCCAAATTAGGGGGTGAAAAGTGGTTTCTCGATGACTTTCTATCTTAATAGATTAAGAATCATCAAGCGAGAAATATCTTCAAAATAGAGATATATATATATCTATTTTGACTTATTGCAATAACAGGATCCAAAGGTCAATTACCTAATAAACTCTCATTAAAGTGCCGTTACTATACAGATAAGCAGTATTAAGCTAGTTGCATCAAATCCGAAATATCGGGAAGAGCTAAATATTGGGAATTATATAAATTATCAAAAACCTATTTATCTTTTTTTTAGAGAATTTAAGCTCCGGTACATCGAGAGGACCTTACTGTGAACGAAAGGACCATAGAAACTCAGGAATCCATTATTTTTTCTTTTTGTTTCATCAATTTTTTTATTTCAAAATTAGTATCAGTTCATTGACAATTGTATCTAAAAAGGTGATTTTGTAAAAAATATATATATGTCGGAATACAGAACATGCCAACAATTCGACAACTTATTAGAAATGCAAGACAATTAATTAAAACTAGAACAAAATCTCCTGCTCTTCAAGGATGTCCTCAACGTAGAGGTGTTTGTACCAGGGTGTATTCTAACTATATAGCTATATAGATATTAGTGCTTGTTGTTTTGTAATATATCTCTAACAAAAAGAGTTTCAAGGATTTGAACATATTACATAGCAATAATATAAAATAAAATTCGTACTATTATTACTTTCAAAACTAAAAAAGCAAAAAAAAAATTACTAATTTATAAAACTAAGAGTCAATGACCAGAGTTAAACGTGGATATGGAGCACGAAAATATCGAATAAAGATTCTAAAAATTGCGTCAGGTTTTAAAGGAGCACATTCAAAGTTATTTCGAACTGCCAATCAACAAGTCCTGAGGGCCTTAACGTTTTCCTATAGAGATAGGAATAATAGAAAAAGAGATCTTCGTCGTTTATGGATTACCCGAATAAATGCAACAGCTCGAAAATATGGAATGTCATATAATAATCTTATTTCTTTTTTATATAAAAATAGTATTTTTTTGAATCGCAAAACACTTGCACAAATGGCTATATTAGATAACGAATGTTTTTCCGATATAATTAAAAATATTAAACACTAGGCATGAAGGAAAAAAAGAAAGATTAAACCTCCTCGGATATTTGACTTCGAGGAGGTCGAAAAAAAAAACTAATAGATTAAAATACGATTTTAATTAACAAAAAAAAAGAATATTTTTTGATCAACAATAAAAAAAACCATTCCTCAATTAGATTAATTTTCAGTATTTAAAAAAGGTAACAAAGCTAAAACACGAGCTCTTTTAATCGCAACAGTCATTAAACGTTGTTGTTTTGAGGTCAATTTATTCAAACGTCTAGATAAAATTTTGCCCTGTTCACTAATAAATCTGCGCAATAAACTTATATTTTTATAATCAATAATTTCACCATATCTTATTGGTGGCAAACGTCTACGAGAGAATCGTCTAAGTTTATTCATGGTCTTTTTAAGCTATATAGGTACAAATATTTTTTTTTTTTATTTTTTTAATTCTCGGTGAATAGTATGTTTCAAACAGCAACAACAAAATTTTTTCAATTCTACTCGATTAACTGTATTACGACGATTTTTCTGAGTAGTATAACGAGAAATACCCTTTAAAGTTCTAGTATTATCTCCTCGATCACAACTAGTACATTCTAAAACTATGGTTATTCGTATATCCTTTTTTTTAGCCATAAACTTATCAAGATATTCTGCATGAATCGGATCAAGTTTCATCCTAATGATTAGAAGCAAGATCAAAAAGCTTTTTTTATAACGTAATTCAAATTTTTCCTTTTAAAGGAAAGGAAAAACCAAAGCATCGGGGAAAAAACGATTGATCTCTATAAGGAAACCAGCCGAAAAACCAAACCAAAGTGTCGCTAATACAGGAGCAGTAGAGAGATAAATTTTTACATCTTGCATTGCTAGTTTTTCCTTTTTTTTTTATCTATTAAAAACTCTTGATTTCAATCTTAACTGTTTAATTACACGGAACTCGTCTATTGAATAATGAAAAAACAACAAAAGATAGATTAAATGTTTTATTAAAATAAAACATAATTTTTGATCAAAAGGTTTCATACATTAGATAGTAGGTCGATCTACTGCTTTTATGATTTTTTTATAAAAAAATTTATTTTCTATTTTCTATTTGTTGAATAAATAAATATATTGAAGTTTAAGTGTAATACATATAAATATATATGAAATTGTTATAATCGATGTTGGGTAAGGGATGTAGCGCAGTTTGGTAGCGCGTTTGTTTTGGGTACAAAAGGTCGCAGGTTCGAATCCTGTCATCCCTACCTAAAAAACTTTTTTACTACAAAAAATAACTTCTTTTTTAGTTCACCATGTATTCTTTTATTGAAAAAGCAAAAGCTAAAAAAAGTATTCAATATAAATATAAGAATTTATATATATATATCCAGAAATGGTGGACACTAAAAAAAAAGCGCTCTTAGTTCAGACTGGTAGAACGCAGGTCTCCAAAACCTGATGTCGTAGGTTCAAATCCTACAGGGCGTGCTTTTTTCTGTTCTTACATAGAAGATATAGAGAAGATATAGAAATTAAAAATATTTTACAAATAAAAAAAATCTAAATTTTAGAGTTCCTTTTACAAATCTAATTGATCGCCACGTCGATATTGTAGATAAGCAGTTACAAATAATCCCGCTAAAGTAATTGGAATCAAACCCAAAACAATTCCAGATAATAACGCTTCAACCATAATTTTTTTGAGTTGTAAAAAAAAATAATAAAAATATATAGACTAATTTAGTTTAAGTAGTTTAAACTCTACAAATATATAGATATATAAATGAAATTTAAAAAGTAAAGAAATTTCTTTTTTTTTTCATTGTCATTTTTTATCTTATATAAGTTGTATCTTGTTCAAACTAATAAATAAAAATGTAGTTAAAGTTAATGCCGCTAGTAAAAGTACAAAATAACTGATTAGAGTAATCATAGAAAAATCCATTTAATTAAATTAACCATTTCAGTAGAAAGTAGAAAGCTTTCCAATCCAAAAGTATCTCATAATATTTTCGTTTCATTTTTATTGGTATTTTCTTTCAATTATTCCATAATTTTTGTACTTTCACAAAACTAGAATAAATGAAATTTGTATTGTTGATAACAATGAATCCCATTAATATAAAAGGATAAGGAATCTATAATTGGTTTCTATTATGATTCCCAACTATTTTGGTTGAGTTACCTTGCTCCTTCGATAGAAGCCTAGCTATACTAATTCAGTATATACTAAACAAACTCTTGGTAAAAACTTGACAACCTAGTATCATTGAAAATTTTATTTATTATACCAAATTGAAATAGTTTTTCCTCATTTTGCCTCTCAAATACGGGGGATTTTTTCCTCGTTAAATCCCAAATGAATATACGGAGATAATCATGTCTGGTAATACAGGAGAACGACCTTTTGCCGATATTATTACCAGTATTCGCTACTGGGTTATTCACAGCATTACTATACCTTCTTTATTTATAGCAGGTTGGTTATTTGTTAGTACAGGGTTAGCCTATGACGTTTTTGGAAGTCCTCGTCCTAATGAATATTTTACGGAAAGCCGACAAGATATTCCATTAATAACAGGCCGGTTCAATTCATTAGAACAGGTCAATGAATTTACTAAATAATTATAGGAGATATCGATGACTCTGGATAGAACTTATCCAATATTTACAGTTAGATGGCTAGCTATTCACGGCCTAGCCGTACCTACAGTTTTTTTCTTGGGATCTATATCGGCAATGCAATTTATTCAACGATAGATTTTTTGAAACCTAGAATTATGACACAACCAAATCCAAACAGACAAAATGTAGAATTAAATCGTACAAGTCTTTATTGGGGATTGTTACTTATTTTTGTACTTGCTGTTCTATTTTCCAATTATTTCTTCAACTAAAAAAAAATAAATTAGTGCGAAAAAAGAAGGAAAATAATTATTGAAGATAGTTTATTTCTGAATTATAACCACCCAATCAAAAAAAAAAAAAGACGAAAGGGAGTAATATAATGGCCAATACGACCGGAAGAATTCCTCTTTGGCTTATAGGTACTGTAGCTGGTATACTTATCATTGGTTTGCTTGGAATTTTTTTCTACGGGGCATATTCCGGATTAGGATCATCCCTTTAATTAAAAAAAAAATTTTCTTTATTTAAAAGAAATAATTTTTGGAATAAGACTTATTCAAAATTCTAAAGGGATTTTGCGATTGATCTATCGGATATTCAATATAATTGATTATCCGATAGATCATGACAATTTTTGTAGATAGAGGAGGATTTCTTGTTGAAAAATAAATTTTTATAACATAGAAATAGATATAGATATAATGTCTATATAGAAAATAGATTCTTTAAACTTATCCTGATTTCAGTAGAAATTAATAAAAGTATCTTAAGTTAAAGATTGTAACTTTTTTGATCTTATTATGTTTAATTTAGAAAAGAAAAGGTTTGTTTTTCAATCAAAGCCATCTTAATTAATAGACTAGAAATATTGCAAACATTTGCATGAAATGCAATGTAAGACATATTTAAGTAAAAGTCTTCTGTCCTCCATTTTTTATACAGAATTAAGTATTTTATAAAAAAAAGCGGATAAGTTGTTTCTGAAAATTGGCAATAAACTTTGGAAGAATAAAATTTTTTTTGTTTCTCATATCTATAAGAATCTGAATCTAACTTATCAAAATTAAAAGAAACAAACAAAATAAATCTCAAAAAGTCTCTTAACGTTTTTGTTGATTCGATCCCAAAATAATCAAAAAAGCTTTGATTTACTAAAGAATAAAGACTATATTTAGGCTTTTTTTGTTCAAATTCTTTTTTATTAGCTTTAAAAAGATCTTTTGATTCAGAAAAATAATGTGATTCAAAATTTTCATACTCACTTCGTGAATCTAAAGATTTGAAAAAAGATATATTAGAGTCAATAGAAATTTCCGAATACCATTTGGTAAGGTTATAGAAATTTATCAACGCTTGTTGAGACATTATTCCCAGAATAAAAAAGTTTTTCTTTGGTGTACATCCTTGATAAATTAAAATCTCTCTTAATAAGGGAAGTAAATAATCATATCGAAAACATTCAACTTCTGAAGAAATTTTTGTCATAGCCAAAAAATGATTGGAATCTCTATTAAATTTCATGATAGAATCCATCAATTCAAAAGAAAAAAAAGAAGGTTTTTGTAATATTTGAACGATTTTAGTAGTTTTTTTTGAGGTCTTTTGGATCAAAAACTAATCAAAAATTCATTTCTCATAATTGAACTCTCTCAAATTGCTTCTTCTTAAGTACGAGAAAAACCTGTGCTATAATAACTGATGCAAATAGGAGTAATAGACCCTGAACTCGCGAAGGATCTTGAAGGACAATTTCTGCTTCTGCCTGACCAAAACCACCTACATTAGGATTATTAGTCAAAGGTTGATCAATTTTTACAAATTCACTCTCTGATACAATCAATTCAGGTCCTGGAGGTATAATATCAACAATTTGACGACCGTCAGATGATCGCTCAATTGTTATTTCGTATCCACCCTTTTCTTTACGAAATACTTTTTTAATATTTCCCGTTGCTGATGCATTATAAATAGTGTTATTACTTTTACTTCCGTCGGGATAAATTTGTCCTCGACCTCGATTTCCCCCCACATAAATAGGATATTTAAGATAATGAGCCTGTTTATTTATAACGGGATTTGGTGAAATAATAGGAAATACAATTTCACTATATTTTTTACCAGGAACTGGACCTACTACAAGAATATTCTTTTGATCGGGACGATAATTTTGAAAAGATAAATTACCTATTTTCTCTTTTAATAAACTAGGAATACGATCATTCGGAGCTAATTCAAATCCTTCGGGCATGATCAATACAGCTCCTACATTAAAGCCTCCTTTTTTCCCATTAGCCAGTACTTGTTTTATCTGCATATCATAGGGAATTTTAACTACAGCTTCAAATACAGTATTAGGAAGTACAGACTGCGGAACTTCGATATCTATAGGTTTCTTAGCAAGATGACAATTGGCACATACAATACGTCCAGTTGCTTCACGTGGACTTTCATAATTTTGTTGTGCAAAAATGGGATATGCATAGGAGATTGAAGGAGAAATTACGATACATGAAATAATCGGAATCAATATTTTCTGAATCAATTTTTTCTTCATCCAATCATAAAAAGTTAGATTTCGCATGGTTTAATTATAAGTATCAAGTAAGTTTCATAAGTCATTTAGTTAAAGTTTTTTAAAGAAAAAGACAATTTCTTCATGTCATATTACAGTTATTAAAAAACTTCCTAGTATTTTGAATCAACTGTTTTGATACGACAATGCATCAAAATCGTAATAACCTGGTTTTACTACAATATACAATAAATATAGTATCATAGTAATAATTCATTCATTGAATGATAAGTTGCGACAATTGAAGGAGATATGCGATTCAAATGCCGAAAAATCCAATATTTAGAAACTGTATCTAGGATAACTGGAAAAGTCGAGACAAAACAAGATATGATATAAGTATTTTGCGAAAATCCTAAATATTCCAAAAGCGAACTTATTACTATTTCCCAACCATGAGGTGAATGAAATCCAATACATAAATCGGTTGAGAGAATAATGAAAAAAGCTTTCATTGTATCACTTAAACTGTAGAATAATTCTTGAAGCCACGAGTTAAGAATAGCTAGTTGTTTCCGACCCACAATAAAAAGTACAATAACTGTAATAAGACGAATTAAATCTGTTGCTAAATGTAAAATGATTCCGATACAATCTCCATTGTATATTTTTACTAAATTTATTGTTTGTTCATATACTTCTGTATCAAAATTTTTTGATTCCTCTTCGATAGGATCTCTCAAAAGCCTATTTAACCAGAGAAATTCTTCAACATTTTGAAGTCTTTCCAAAGCTTTTTCTTCTTGAACCTTATTCAAAAAAATACGTAATTGAGTTGTATTCCACCAAATTGTAATTGAAGGTTTTAGAATCCAATTTTCCAAAAAGTAGGAAGTTGTGTAAGGCAAAATAATTAAACATCCAAGGTATTGAAGAGAAGCTGAGGCTTGATATTTAGCCAACCAAAATTCATAAAGTATCAACGAACTCGATTTACCCACTAATTCTAATTGGAAGCGAGATAAAGTACGAAGTATGGAACGTGGTACCAAACTGATTGATTCATAAGCAGCTATTGGTGGTCCAAAATAATCATTTGATTCGGCAAGAAAAAATTTTTTCTCAAAATTGTCTGAGAAAGAAAACGTACGATTTTGTTCTAAGGCAGTTAGAATTGATTCAATCGAAGACAATTTTTGATTCATTTGTCTTATTCTCTTCAATTTTAGGGCTATAACCGTTCTTGAAGGAAAAGAACAATCATCTCGAAAACTACTCTTAGATTTTTCATAAAATTCATCTTCTTTTCTATTTTCTTTTTTTTCAGAAATAGTTTTTTTGTTAGATAATAAATTTTTGGCTAATTGGGATAATTTAGTGAAACCTACTGACCAAAAATCCTGTTGTTTACAAAAATAGTTTTCTTTTAAATTTTTAGCAATCCGTGATTTTCTGGTGGTTTTACTTGAAAATGAAGAAATAAAAAAAATATTGAATAAATTACGTTTTATTCTATACCAAAACGTTGCTATAATAATACTTAATTTACATTCTAAAAGACTCCAGTATATTATGAATATGCAATAATTAAATTCCATATTCATAAACAAAATAAAAGTTTTCCATTGATATCCCGATGATATTTTTTTGGCTCCATAAGAGAAAAAAAACTTTTCCATCTCTTGCATACGTTTACCAACCATATAAGCTCTCTCTAAGGAACGAAATGGAATATCATAAAACCATTCAAAAGGTTTACACCAATCTAATTTCATAGTAATTGCCCCAGGAATTAGAAGAAAAAATTTTTCGGATAATTAGAAAGAGTTAAATCCAAACATTTATGTACTTTTTTTCTTATCCTTCAAGAGAGACTCGTAAAAAGCGTGCTAACTCTGCTGCAATTTCTTCCATTTCGCCCAAAGTTGTAAAACTTTCACCTAGTTGGGTTAAAGGAATATATTGTTGACCCTTGATTTTTATGTAGAGAAAACGACGTGGATAAAACCCTTCGCGTATTTCCATTTTTATTGCTTTAATATCATTCATTTTAATCTTAATAAGAATCCGACGATTGCGACCAGGAAAACCCCAACGGAATATACAAAGAATTCCGTCTTTTTTATCGAAATAATTATATCCACTACCTACATTCCAAAATATTGTACACCATAAATAAATTCCAAGAAAACATCCAGCAATACCGTAAAAACACATTACAATTCCTTGCGGAATAAATAGAAGGTCTTGAGAATAGAGAAAAGGAATCAAGTCTTTTCCCAAATAACTAGAAAATCCAATTAGAAAAAAACCAGAAGCTCCAAAAAAAAGAATTGTTGCCCAAAAAAAGTTACTAATGTTACGAGAACCTCGTATGTAGTCTACGCGAATAAAATCGGATTGTCTATTCATCATATTTATTACTTGTGCAAATTGTGGTGCAAATTGTGTAAATTAATTTTTTTTCAAAAACAAATTAATTTAAATTAATCATTATGCCTATAAAAAATCTCTATGTTTATCTACAGATGTAGATAAACATAGAGATTTTTTAGATACTTTAAAAATAGTAGTAATTTAGTAATAGCATTAATTCAAGTTGAACTGTGACCAAAATCGAAATATCTCTTTTTTCTTGCGTATAAAAATGGATATTAATAGAAAATAAAAAAATTAGTTTTTATTTTTTTTCAAACAATTTCATCATTTTCAATATAAATAAAAAGTGAAGTCATTGTGATAGCTGGAAAAACCAAACCAACTAGCGGTACAAAAATAGAAGGTAAAAAATCAGCTGTCATAAATTCTATTGATAATAGTAGGTTGATCTGTTATCTATATCTCTAGTGAGATTTTTTATTTTTTTTTTTTTTAGTCTTCAAATCCTTTTTAATTATAACCGTTTTAGACTATTAGATAATGGGATAAAGTTCATGGTTTTACCAGATTTAATATTAGAAAAAAAAAATAATTTAAAATAATTTAAAGTTAATTTTACTAGTTGTATTGGACTTGGCTAAAATTCATTCTAATTTGATAGAAAAAAAGCAATTAGTAATATGTTACTATATAATAGATCTATTACGAGTTTCAAAATTGTTTTTCAATTAGTCAAATGATTGATTCATTGTATCATTATCAGAATCAATTGATTTATCTGATTCATAATATTCATGTAATTGATTAACTATATGAAAAGTGGGTGGTTGATTCAGTTTGTAAGGAGCTGCAATATAAAGTTGTATTAGCTCACTCAAAGCTCCCTTCAAAAGCTTACGCGGAATAATAAGATCAAGTAAACCATGATCAAATAAAAATTCAGCAAATTGAAAGTCTTCTGGTATTTCTTCATGTAAGGTTTGTTCAATAACCCGTCTACCAGCAAAGGCAATATAGGCTCTGGGTTCAGCAATGATAAGATCACCTAACATACCAAAACTTGCAGTTACACCACCTGTTGTAGGATAAGTCAGAACAGAAATATATAACAATCTATTTTGAATCTGATGAATTTGTAATACGGAAGATATTTTTGCCATCTGCATCAAACTCAATGTTCCTTCTTGCATACGTGCTCCACCAGATGAACATACAATGATTAATGGTAAAGATTCTTGCGTTGCTAATTCAATCAAACGGGTTATTTTTTCACCTACTACTGAACCCATGCTACCTCCCATGAATTTAAAATCCATAACACCAAGTGCTATAGGAATTTCATTCATGAATCCCACACCTGTTTGAACAGCTTCAGCTAAGCCAGTTTGTTTTTGATACTTAATAAGTCGTTCTTCATAAGATTCTTCATCACCAAAATTCAAAATATCTTGGGAAATCATATCTTCATCTATAGGAATCCAAGTTTCTGGATCAATTAATGATTCAATTCGTTCAGTACTATTCATTTGTAAATGATAACCACATTCTTCACACACACTCAAATTTTGTTTCAGAAATTTCACATACAACATGCTTTCACAATTATCGCATCGTTCCCACAAGCCTTGACTCCTTCTAGTGAGCTCAGCGATTACAGCCAGACGTTGTCTTTCCTTGGGATGCAAATCTTCGAAATCAACTTTTAGTTCTTCTACATTATCTCCAACTGAGTCATACAACTTTTGTTTTTGTTCAAACCAATCCTTCAATGACGTAGTAGTTTCTTCGTTAAGTGACGTAGTCACTTCTTCATTAAATGACGTAATAACTTCTTCATTAATTGACGTAGTAGGTTCTTGCTCCATATCAGTTCCTAAAAAAAAAGTAACAGTATTATTGTCTGAAATCTTGTCATGATTCTTTAATTAATATAAAACAATGATGATTTTTGGTTCTCATTTTCTTCGGAAATTTTTTTTTTCGTTTTTATATAAACAATCAATTGGTTTCTATTTCAAATAGTTCAAAGATTCAAAAAGTTGTTCTTATATAGATAAGGAGATAAGGATAACTAAAAACGAAAAATTCATTTAAATCTAACTGTTTTTTTTAATATTAACGGTGAGTTACTAAGATATTAGAACTTTTTATACAGAAATACAAAAGTATTCAATAAATTTATAAAAATATCTGTTATAAAAGCAAAAAGAAAGATATCTTCCTTTTTTGTCTCTTATATTTATATATCGAACAACAAGATAATACAAAATAGGTTCTAAGTTATGAGTTGGAGGGGATTTGAACCCCTGACTTTATGGTTCGGAACCATAAACTCTGATCCTCTGAGTTACCAACTCCTATAAATGGACTAAAAAAAAATATTAAATCTACTTTTAGGGGAGAGAGGGTACGTGGAAAAACCTCCTCCCTCAAAAAATTACCAAGAGTTATTTCATTAAAGTTTAGAAAAAAAAAGTTTTATTAAAAAAGTAAAATAAATTATTTTTAATTTTTTAATAAAACAAAGTATTCAAATTAAAGAGTATCAACTGCTTCATATTCAAATTTGATTTCTTTCCAAACTTCACAAGCAGCAGCTAATTCAGGACTCCATTTAGCAGCTTCACGAATAATATCATTACCTTCTGTAGCTAGATCGCGTCCTTCATTACGAGCTTGTACACAAGCCTCGACAGCAACTCTATTAGCGACAGCACCTGGTGCATTACCCCAAGGGTGTCCTAATGTTCCTCCACCAAATTGTAATACAGAGTCATCTCCGAAAATTTCAGTCAAAGCTGGCATGTGCCAAACGTGAATACCACCCGAAGCTACAGGAAGTACACCAGGCATAGATACCCAGTCTTGAGTGAAATAAATTCCGCGACTTCGATCTTTTTCGATAAAATCGTCACGAAGTAAATCAACAAATCCTAAAGTTAAGTCTCTTTCACCTTCAAGTTTACCAACAACAGTACCAGTATGAATATGATCTCCTCCAGACATACGTAATGCTTTAGCTAGTACACGAAAGTGAATACCATGGTTTTTTTGTCTATCGATAACAGCATGCATTGCTCGGTGAATATGAAGAAGTAAACCATTATCTCGACAATAAAAAGCTAGACTAGTATTTGCAGTAAAACCACCTGTTAGGTAGTCATGCATAACAATAGGAGCTCCTAATTCTCTGGCGAAGACTGCTCTTTTTAACATCTCTTCACATGTACCTGCAGTAGCGTTTAAGTAATGTCCTTTAATTTCACCTGTCTCAGCTTGGGATTTATAAAGAGCTTCTGCTACGAATAAGAAACGATCTCTCCAACGCATAAAGGGTTGAGAGTTTACATTCTCATCATCTTTGGTGAAATCAAGTCCACCACGAAGACATTCATAAACAGCCCTACCATAGTTTTTAGCAGATAGTCCCAATTTTGGTTTAATTGTACAACCTAATAAAGGACGACCATATTTGTTTAACTTATCTCTTTCAACCTGGATACCGTGGGGTGGTCCTATAAAAGTTTTGGAGTAAGCAGGAGGAATTCTTAAATCTTCTAAACGTAAAGCACGTAGAGCTTTGAAGCCGAAAACATTACCAACAATTGAAGTAAAAAGATTGGTAACAGAACCTTCTTCAAAAAGATCTAAAGGATAGGCTACATAAGCTATGAATTGATTATCTTCTCCAGCAACAGGTTCAATATTATAGCATCGACCTTTATATCGATCAAGACTAGTAAGTCCATCTGTCCATACGGTAGTCCAGGTGCCCGTGGACGATTCAGCAGCTACGGCTGCTCCTGCTTCTTCCGGTGGTACTCCCGGTTGAGGAGTCATACGGAATGCTGCTAAAATATCGGTATCTTTGGTTTCATAATCTGGAGTAAAATAAGTCAATCGATAATCTTTAACACCAGCTTTAAATCCAACACCTGCTTTGGTCTCCGTTTGTGGTGACATAGGTTCCTCCCTACAACTTAATCGATTCTTCTTGTAAAGATAAGATCTGCTCGAGATTAAAACATTTTTTTAGCTTTAGATAAAAGAATATCTAAAAAGATTTTGTCAAAAATAATGTACAAATCTTTTTTTTTTTAGGTATTCGAACACTAATATTCTATAGTGTGTTTAATATATAATGCAACCTAGTTTTTAGTCCAAATTTTTTTATAAAAAATCATATTTTCTTTTCTTAAAACAAAAAGTAAAGCATGTTTAGGATATAAATACTGATAGAACCATAAAATCATTGTCAAAACTTATTTTTTCATCCTAAACTATTAATATAAATTATGAATAATAAATCATATTCATTTTTTTAGTTTTTGTAAAATTTTTTAGAATTATTAAAAGTTCTACAAAAAAAATTGAGTACTTTGTTTGGATTAAATAGAAGAAATGACCAAATAGAAGATTAATTGATTGATTGATCAAAAATTACAAAATATTCATATATTCAGAAATATATAGAAAAAGAAAGTGAACATTTTATGAGAATAAACCTATGAAAAATTATAGATTTCTTGGAATTTCTACATCGGCGGAAGGTTACATCACTCAAATAATCGGACCTGTTTTAGATGTTGCTTTTCCGGTGGGCAAAATGCCCAATATTTTTAATTCCTTAGTAGTTAAGGGACAAAATCCAGCAGGTCAAAACATTAATGTTACTTGCGAAGTGCAACAATTACTCGGTAATAATAAAGTCAGAGCTGTAGCTATGAGTGCTACAGATGGTTTAATGCGAGGAATGGAAGTAATTGATACTGGGGCTCCTCTTAGTGTTCCAGTTGGTGAAGTTACTTTGGGACGCATATTTAATGTTCTTGGAGAACCCGTTGATAATATGGGTCCAGTAGAAGCTACTACTAAATCTCCAATTCATAAACCTGCTCCAGCATTTATGGACTTAGAAACTAAACTTTCAATATTTGAAACAGGTATTAAAGTTGTTGATTTGTTGGCTCCTTATCGTCGTGGAGGAAAAATTGGATTATTTGGAGGAGCGGGAGTAGGAAAAACAGTTCTAATTATGGAATTGATAAACAACATTGCTAAAGCTCATGGAGGTGTTTCTGTTTTTGGTGGAGTAGGAGAACGAACGCGTGAGGGGAACGATCTTTATACCGAGATGAAAGAATCCAAAGTTATAAACGAAGAAAATATATCAGAATCCAAAGTTGCTCTTGTATATGGACAAATGAATGAACCACCAGGAGCTCGTATGAGAGTGGGGCTTACGGCATTAACCATGGCAGAATATTTTCGAGATGTTAATAAACAAGACGTACTTTTGTTTATTGACAATATATTTCGTTTTGTTCAAGCCGGATCTGAAGTTTCTGCTCTTTTAGGTAGAATGCCGTCTGCTGTAGGTTATCAGCCTACTTTAGGTACGGAAATGGGTTCTTTACAAGAAAGAATAACTTCTACAAAAGAAGGTTCTATAACGTCTATCCAAGCAGTTTATGTACCGGCAGATGATTTGACTGATCCAGCTCCAGCTACTACATTTGCACATCTTGATGCTACGACTGTGTTGTCACGAGGATTAGCAGCTAAGGGTATTTATCCAGCTGTAGATCCATTAGATTCAACATCAACCATGTTACAACCGTGGATTGTTGGTGAAGAACATTATGAAGTAGCACAAGGAGTTAAACAAACTCTGCAACGATATAAAGAACTTCAAGATATTATAGCTATTCTTGGTTTGGATGAATTATCAGAGCAGGATCGTTTATTAGTTGCTAGAGCAAGAAAAATTGAACGCTTCTTATCACAACCTTTCTTTGTCGCAGAAGTTTTTACTGGATCTCCAGGTAAATATGTCAGTCTGAGTGAAACAATAAGAGGGTTCAAAATGATTTTAGCCGGTGAATTAGATAGTTTGCCCGAACAAGCTTTTTATTTAGTGGGTAATATTGATGAAGCCACTGCAAAAGCTGCAATTTTACAATTAGATAATTTATAGAAAAAATGAAATTGAATCTCCGTGTAATGGCTCCTAATCGAATTGTTTGGAATTCTGAAGTTGAAGAAATAATTTTATCTACAAATAGTGGGAAAATTGGCATATTACCAAATCATGCTCCATTACTTACAGCATTAGATATTGGAGTTACACAAATACGTCGTAATGGACAATGGTCAAATATGGCTTTGATGGGTGGTTTTGGTATGATAGATAGAAATCAAGTGATAATATTAGTAAACGAAGCAGAAAAGGGTAGTGACATTGATACTGAAGAAGCGAAAAGAAAATTTTTACGGGCTAAGTATGATTTAGAACAAGCTGAAAGTAGAAAAAATAGAATTGAAGCAAATTTAGCACTGAAAAGAGCAAAAGCACGGTTGGACGCAGCAACGACTTAAAGTAAAAAGTAAGTAAAAAGTAACATTTTTTTGTTTTTCGATCATAGTCTGCATCAATTAAAAAATTAAACTTATTTTTTTATATTTACGACTTTTATTTTTTCGTATTTTTGTGATCACAAAAATACGAAAAAATAAAAGTCGTAATCTTTTTTGTTATACCTGGCACTACTCACAAGACATATATTTATATTACTATTACTTGTAGTACCTTTAAAATTTTAGGATCCTTTTTTTTATTTTTGAAGTAGAATTTTATTGAAGTAGAATTTTAACTCTTCTCTATTTCTATATAGTGACTAAGTCGTCTAAATGATTAATGGATCCTTCTCACTAGTTCACCTCAAATAAAAAAAAAATCTGGTATAGAACATATATTTATATTGGAAAGTATATTGTCTTTTTAACCTTTAATAATTGTAGTTTTCTATGATTTCTACAACATATCATAATAATCTTATTAGACAAAAGAACTTTAATTAAGAAACTTATGATATGATTTTTTATTTTTAGTAAGTTAGATAAAATGAATAAATTATGTCAAAAATTTATACATCCATATACTGCTAGATCTTAATCCAAATACCTTTGTGAGACATAAAATTTAATTTAGAATTTTTTGTTTTTACTATAATTATAATTAATTATAATAAGTAATATAAGAATTTTCCTATTACTAATAATTTATTAGATGTACGAGAAAAATTATGTGAAGAGGAAGATCAAATTAAAATTAAAATAAGTTAAAGATATTTTTTTTATATTTAGCTGAATAAAAGACTTAAATAATTTTTATTATTTTAAATAGGATTAATCAGAATTAAATTATTACTTAAATTGAAACGTGTAAAAACCATCCTTAAAAATTTAAATTTAGTTACCTACTATTGGATTTGAACCAATGACTCTCGCCGTATGAAAGCGATACTCTAACCACTGAGTTAAGTAGGTAGTTTGTTTCTCTTAAAAAAAGATTGTAATACCTTTTTTAATTGGACGCAAGTGGTTCTGGTAAAAGTAGAATTAATAAAGTGTTTAAAAAATTCTATCTAAAACCAGATTTTGACTTGACAAAAACATGCTAATGAAGCTATAATAATATAACAAAGTCAATCTTAATAAAATCAAAAAAAGGGCTATAGCTCAGCGGCAGAGCGCCTCGTTTACACGTGCGCCAATGTTTCTACAGAGATATTTATCGATTCTTCCGATTCACAAAAGAAAAGTTACGTAAATTTCATTGTCTAATTTTCAAAATTCACGTTTTGAAGTAGAAAATAGCATGACAATTAGAATTTCTAAATAGAAATTCTATTCAGAAATCTAGTCGACATGGTCATAAAATTAGGTTAATGCTAGGATACTAAGGATAATGCAGGCACTTAAGGAAAACAGATCCCTTTTCGCTTTATGAGATTTAAGGTGTATGAGTTCTCATATCTTATTCCAAGGCGATGGAAACTCTTTATGAGTCAATATCAATCCAAAAACGCAAACCTATTTTGACAAATCAGAATATCCTGAAAAACTTTGGGAAAGCTCTGATAATTAATATCAGAGCACGCGGAACCATCTCATTATTTCTTTTTTTTTATACAAATAAAAGTAAAAACCTAGAAAAAAGGATGGTTAATCAACTAATCTAAGGTTAGCTGATAAATGAGCCCAATGCATAGAAATATGCATGTTGGGTTCTCGAAACGTTTGAAGTTTATTCAATAGAGTTTCATTCGTTAAACCGAGAATGTCTACGGTTCGAATCCGTATAGCCCTAATTTTTAGTTACTGCAAAAAAAAAAATTCGATTCAAAATTATAGATTGAAACTATTGATGATTAGAATATAAAAAAGGAGGTTCTACTTTTAAATTTAGAATAAGAAAAAAAATAAAAGGGAGTAAAATTATGTTTATGCTTTCAAATTATAATTCTTTTTGGATCTTCTTACTACTTGTAAGTTTTATTCCTTTCTTAGCTTTTTCAATTTCTGGATTTTTGGCTCCTAGTAATTTAGGACCAGAGAAGCTTACTAGTTATGAATCGGGTATAGAACCGATGGGAGATGCGTGGATACAATTTCAAATCCGTTACTATATGTTTGCTCTAGTTTTTGTGATTTTTGATGTAGAAACTGTTTTTCTTTACCCATGGGCTATGTGTTTTAATGATTTTGGTATAGCTGCTTTTATTGAAGCTTTAGTATTCCTTTTTATTTTACTTATTGGATTAGTGTACGCATGGCGAAAAGGAGCATTAGAATGGTCCTAAATTCTTCAATTATTCAAGAAAAAATTAGATTTTCGATGGAACCCTCCATAGATTCAAATACAAATGAATTGGATGCAATTATTTTGACTAATCTTAAGGATTTTTCCAATTGGGCTAGACTGTCAAGTCTTTGGCCACTTCTTTACGGTACTAGTTGTTGTTTTATCGAATTTGCCTCTCTCATCGGTTCACGGTTTGACTTTGATCGTTTTGGATTAGTACCTAGATCCAGTCCCAGACAAGCTGATCTTCTAATAACAGCCGGTACTGTGACTATGAAAATGGCTCCTTCTTTGGTTAGATTATATGAACAAATGCCTGAACCTAAATATGTAATAGCCATGGGAGCATGTACTATCACCGGAGGTATGTTCAGTACAGATTCTTATAGTACTGTTCGTGGAGTGGATAAATTGATTCCTGTTAATGTTTATTTACCTGGGTGTCCGCCGAAACCCGAAGCTATCATAGATGCTGTGGTGAAACTACGTAAAGAAGTAGCTCGAGAAACATATAATACAAAAGTAAAATCGAATAGCGATAAAAGGTTTTTTAGTGCTGATCATCAATTTAATTTAATCAATAATAATTTTAATCAACAAACCAATTCTTCATTACTTAATACTTATCCACAATTTTTATGTAATGATTATTCAAAGGTAAATTCGATTGAAAAAGATATAAATTCTAATCCATATAGTACTAATAAAATTTCAGCCTAACTTAAAAGATTTTATAATGGGGCAATGACGGAATGACATCAAATTCTAACAAAATTATCAATGATAATTTCAATAGTAACAGGAGGGGTCGATTATCCATATGGATGGCACAAAATGAATTATCTCATCGACCTTTGGGTTTTGATTATCAGGGAGTGGAGATTTTACAAATAAAAGCGGAAGATTTACCTTCCATTGCTGTTGCTTTATATGCTTATGGTTTTAATTATCTTCGTTGTCAATGTGCTTATGATGTAATGCCTGGAGGATTGTTGGCTAGTGTTTATTATCTCGTACAAGTTCAGGACAATTCAGATCAACCGGAAGAAGTTTGTTTGAAAGTATTTGTTTCTAGAAAAAATCCCAAAATTCCTTCTTTATTTTGGATTTGGAAGAGTTCAGATTTTCAAGAACAGGAATCATATGATATGTTTGGAATTATTTATGAAAGTCATCCACACCTCAAACGTATATTAATGCCAGAAAGTTGGATTGGGTGGCCGTTACGTAAGGATTATATTGTTCCTGATTTTTATGAATTACAATAAGCTTTTTGAATAGAAAAAGAATAACATAATAAAAATGTATTTTTATTTATTCCTTTAAGACAGATGAAATAGAATATAACAAGTATGAAAGTTTTCAATATTTGAAACATTAAAATCTCGTTCGTATCGTAGTATTACGGAAAAATTTATTTAATTACCCACGAGAGAGATTTATTTAGATAACAAAGAACCATTAGGTAGAGAAACAAGAAAAAATATATATATAAATTTAATTTTATGCCAGGAACCAGATTTGAACTGGTGACACGAGGATTTTCAGTCCTCTGCTCTACCAACTGAGCTATCCCGGCTTCTTAAATAATATTGTAAATGATTTTTGTAAATATTGTCAACGTAAAAAGTTAATGATAAATGTAATTGAAAATTATTTATACTTTTTTTGTTTGTTTTTTTGTTTTTGTTCTAAAAAAAAGTTTTATTTACCTAGAATTAACAAAACTTATCATAGGAAAAAATCCTTGTGTCACCAGTTCAAATCTGTTCAAATCTGGTTCCTGGCATAAAATTAAATTTATATATATATTTTTTCTTGTTTCTCTACCTAATGTAATAAATGTAATATAATGTAATAATGTAATGTAAAAAAAATGTAAAAAATGTAAAAAAAATTATTAAAATTGTCTAAATTAATAATTTATTATCTTTTTATTTAATGAGTTGCTTGTTAACCTTTTTTGATTTTGTTATTTATCCGTTTAATTACTAAATTAGAGTGGGGGTAGAGGGATTTGAACCCTCACGGTTGTAAAAAACCAACGGATTTTCTTTCTATCACAATTTGCATTGTTGTTAACAAAAACAATATAAAATAGGACTCTATCTTTATTCTCATTTTTAAAGGATTCAAATATTTTTTAATTCTTTTTTTTTTTTTCAGTCAATATTTTGAATCATTGTTAGAATAGCTTCCATTGAGTCTCTGCACCTATTCTAAATAGAATTTGGCTCAGGATTGTCTATCAAAAGGCCTAGGTTTCCCTGAATTTGAAAGCTGTCATTCAGTAAGTTACCATACTGACGCTCAATCTTACTAAGTCCGTAGCGTCTACCATTCCGCCATACCCCCTTGAAATACTGTAAATGATAATTTAGTTAGCTAAATATATGTTTTTCCATTCAGTTAGTTTTAAGTGGTTTTTTAGAAAAAAACTATATCTATATATATATATGGAAACAAAACAAATTTTTTATTACAGCCACAAAAAGAATATAAATTAAATATCCAGTTAATTGCAATATGGAATTGATATTTATTCATTTAATGAATATAATAATTAAAAAATTAAGTTGTAACTTAATTTTTAGATAGGAAATAAGAATATAATCTCAGATTTAATTTGCCTGCTTAGCTCAGAGGTTAGAGCACCGCATTTGTAATGCGATGGTCATCGGTTCAACTCCGATAGCAGGCTTCACTCTTTAATTTAAGATAAAAAAAAGACAATAAAACTATTTTTTTTTTGTTATCTATTATTTCGTATGCTAGCATTATTATGATGGTAGAGGAGAACTATTACAATAGTCAGTTTAAAGATGTTATTAATGTTTCATTCTTTACATAAAAATTCTATATAGATAATTGATTTAATAAGAAGGAGTTGTTATGTCCCGTTATCGAGGACCTCGTTTAAGGATAATACGTCGTTTGCGAAATTTACCAGGACTCACCAATAAGTTAATCGAATCAAAGAAAAATCAAGCAAGTGGGAGTGATCAATCAAATCAGAAAAAAGTTTCACAATATTGTATTCGTTTAGAAGCTAAACAAAGATTACGATTTAATTATGGATTAACAGAACGACAATTACTAAATTACGTACGTATTGCTAGATGCGCTAAAGGATCAACTGGACAAATATTATTACAATTACTTGAAATGCGTTTAGATAATATTTTGTTTCGTCTAGGTGTTGTTCCTACTATTCCTTCTGCAAGACAATTGATTAATCATAGACATATTCTAGTGAATAATCGTATTGTTGATATACCAAGTTTTCATTGTAAACCCAAAGATATTATTACAATAGGAGCACCTAAAACTTATCAATCCATTATTACTAAAAGAATAGAATCTTTTGCTAAGGATCAGATACCTGATCATCTTACTTTATCACTCTCTGAACCAAAAAAACCAAAAGGATTCGTTAATTACTTGATTAATCGTGAATCTATTGGTTTGAAGATAAATGAATTGTTAGTTGTAGAATATTACTCCCGAAAAGCGTAGAAGAATTACACAAAAAAAAGGATCAAAAGGCTCTTCTCGATTTTATATAGTATCTACTATATAAAAATTATAAAAATAAAATCACTTTTTATTTATTTTTATTTATAAGTGATTTTCAAAAAAAAGAGAAAAGCTTTTTATATAAATAGTGAATACTCAAAAGCTTTTGTATTTTTGTCTAAAAAATAAAATAGCTTTTCTTGAAGGAAAGAGAGGGATTCGAACCCTCGGTAAACGGAAAGCTTACATAGCAGTTCCAGTGCTACACCTTCAACCACTCGGCCATCTTTCCTGAAAAAACTATATGGGTGGGTTATTATTTTCTTTATTTACATTTTAAATAATCAACTATTCGCTGACAAGTATTACTGAATAAACTAAGATTGGAGTATAACCCACACTCAAATTATGTTAAAAATTTTATTCTTTTTTATTGTACTTAAATTATGATTTTTTTTTTATTTAAAATAAAAAAAAAAAAAGAAGGTAAAAGAGATATATATCCATAAAAAAAATGATTCACAAGGAGCTTTTTACTGCAATATGCCTAGATCCCAACGAAATGATAATTTTATCGATAAAACTTTCACAATAGTTGCAGATATATTATTACGACTAATACCCACAACTCAACGAGAAAAAGAAGCTTTTACTTATTATAGAGATGGTGCGATTTGAGCAAAAAAAGAGACTGAAAAATTATCAGTATTTTTGACGCAAAAAAACCTAAGTTTTGTGGAGGTGCGTTCTTACTGTAGAACAAATCCATACATCGTGTATCCTCGATCGAAACAACCTCAAAGATTTTGATTCAAAAAAGATCAAATGTTGAGCTAGAGGTCAAGTAACCTATTAAAATTTTATCAAATAGGGAAAGAAGTGGAAGGGGAGAAGCGTTACGTGTAGAAACCGACAATACAAAAGCTTCGTTATAATGATGCTCAAAATAATTAAGAATTAATAAATTATTATGAATGATTGGGACAACAAACATCCATCTCGTTTGTATTTTGGATACCCATAAAATCATCGGAGATCGTCGGGATAGCCGATCCCTATAAAATACGAAGCATTAGGAACAAAGAAATTGTTGCATAATTCAACACCACCTAATTTGAGAATTTCAACAAGAAGGATGGCTAGATATTAATTAGTAGAAAACACTAGCCCCTGGCAATCCATAGACACATGAGGTAGGAATTTTTTTTTAATTCTAAAGATTTTTTTCTCTAGATGGCTTTTGTGCAGGAGGAGCCGTATGAGATGTGAATTTCATGTACGGTTTTGCAACGGAGTTCCATTCAATGGAATGAACGATCGTAACGAATGTCCGCTCAGTCCGAAGGGGAGTATGCTGAAGCTTTACAAAATTATTATAAAGCTATGCGTTTAGAAATTGATCCGTATGATAGAAGTTATATACTTTATAATATTGGTCTTATTCATACAAGTAATGGAGAACATGCCAAAGCTTTAGAATATTATTCTCAAGCATTGGAACGAAATCCCTCTTTACCACAAGCATTTAATAATATGGCCGTGATCTGTCATTACGTGCGACTATCCACCCCAAGATTTTCTTAGTTTTCTACTACTAAAAAATAGAACCTCCATCACAAAAAAAAATGAATTTATTTTTGATAAAAACTTTTTTTCATAGCTGTAATGAAAAAAGATTATTTATAGAAACCCAATAATATGAATAATTTTTGAGGTTTGGATTCTATGGAAAATTTAGGTTCAATTGCTGTCTAAAGTATCGTAAAGATCTTTTATTGAAATTTTGGGTTGATACAAGAATATTTGCTTTAATATAGATCGAATTTTGTAATAGATTCATTTAATTTATTTTAATTAGCAACGGTATAGTTACAAATCCTAAAGAAAAAATCAGAGAATATTATATAAGCTAATTGGGTGGGTAGTTACCCTTCAAAAACAAAAATTCTTTTTTTACGTATTTTTTTACGTTTTTACGTTAAAAAAAGAATAATAATTTTTAATTTTTTGGGGTGTGAAAATAGAAAGAAATTCTGGTTTTTAACTGATAAATTAGAAAACTATTTTAACTATGACAACAAAGTTTCAATGTAAGTAAATAAAAAAAAAAAAAATTTTAATTTTAGTCATACATCTAAAATAACAATTTTTATTTAATTTTTTAGTTTGTTGATAGAGCCGTATGAGATAGGAAACTCTCATGTACGGTTCATAAAGTAGGGTAATTAATCTTACCTATGCTGCTCGAGGAGAACAGGCCATTCAACAGGGAGATCAAGAAATTTCGGAAGCTTGGTTTGACCGAGCTGCTGAATACTGGGAACAAGCAATATCACTAGCTCCAAGTAACTATATAGAAGCACAAAATTGGTTAAAAATTACAGGTCGTTTGAGAAAATTACACAAATAATAGACAAAAATGAAAAAATTTAATTTATTTCAACTTCTATTTTTCTATTTTTGTGAACGTTTTTTGAAATAAAAACTTACAACCAATTGATAAAAAAATACAATTTATTTTTGTTAGGTCCGTTAAGCACTAATGGATTATTGTAATAATAATAACGAAATCAAATGCTTGCCTTAGAAACTTCTTTATCATAGTTGTTCTAGTTGAGGACTTATAAAAAAGAACTAAAAATTCTAAAAATTCAGTTGTGAGATAAAAGTTTCTCAGAAGTTTCCTTTTTTATTGGCGGGCTATTGCTATCTCTTGTCCTGAGAGAGGAGAATCTCAATGACTATACGTTCACCGGAACCGGAAGTCAAGATTATAGTAGAAAAAGATCCTGTAAGAACTTCCTTTGAGAAATGGGCTCAACCTGGTCATTTTTCAAAAACTTTAGCTAAAGGTCCTAATACTACTACCTGGATATGGAACTTACATGCTGATGCTCACGATTTTGATAGCCATACAAATGATTTGGAAGATATTTCCCGTAAAATTTTTAGTGCTCATTTTGGCCAATTATCAATAATTTTTATTTGGCTAAGCGGTATGTATTTTCATGGAGCTCGTTTTTCTAATTATGAAGCATGGTTAAGTGATCCAACTCATATTAAACCCAGCGCTCAAGTAGTTTGGCCAATAGTGGGTCAAGAAATTTTGAATGGAGATGTTGGTGGGGGTTTTCAAGGTATACAAATAACCTCTGGTTTTTTCCAACTTTGGCGAGCATCTGGAATAACTAATGAATTGCAACTTTACTGCACTGCAATCGGGGCATTAATTTTTGCCGGACTAATGCTTTTTGCTGGTTGGTTTCATTACCACAAAGCTGCACCAAAATTGGCTTGGTTTCAAGATGTGGAATCTATGTTAAATCATCATCTTGCTGGTCTATTGGGTCTCGGTTCATTAGGGTGGGCGGGTCATCAAGTACATGTTTCTTTACCTATTAATCAACTATTAGACTCGGGAGTAGACCCGCGAGAAATACCTCTCCCCCACGAGTTTATTTTGAACCGGGATTTATTAGCTCAATTATATCCCAGTTTTTCTGAAGGATTAACTCCTTTTTTTAACTTAGAATGGTCAAAATACTCAGATTTTTTAACATTTCGAGGAGGTTTAAATCCAGTAACTGGGGGTTTATGGTTAACTGATACGGCTCACCATCACATAGCCATTGCAGTTTTATTTCTTATAGCTGGTCATATGTATCGAACCAATTGGGGTATTGGACATAGTATAAAGGAAATATTAGAAGCACATAAAGGTCCTTTTACAGGTGAAGGTCATAGAGGTCTTTTTGAAATTTTAACAAGTTCCTGGCATGCTCAATTAGCATTGAATTTAGCAATGTTGGGTTCATTAACGATTATAGTTGCACATCATATGTATGCTATGCCTCCATATCCTTATTTGGCGACTGATTATGGTACACAACTTTCTCTGTTCACACATCATATGTGGATTGGAGGATTTCTTGTGGTTGGAGCTGCGGCACATGCAGCTATTTTTATGGTTAGAGATTATGATCCTTCCACGCAATATAATAATCTCTTAGATCGTGTTATTCGACACCGAGATGCAATAATTTCACATCTTAATTGGGTCTGTATTTTTCTTGGTTTTCATAGTTTTGGGTTATATATCCATAATGACACCATGAGTGCTCTGGGACGACCCCAAGATATGTTTTCCGACACAGCCATCCAATTACAACCCATTTTTGCCCAATGGATCCAAAATACTCATGCATTGGCTCCTAGTTTAACAGCGCCTAATGCAACAGCAAGTACTAGTTTAACTTGGGGAGGAGGTGATTTAGTCAGTGTGGGTGGTCGAGTAGCTTTATTACCAATTCCATTAGGAACTGCGGATTTCTTAGTTCATCATATTCATGCATTTACTATTCATGTGACTGTATTAATATTACTAAAAGGAGTCTTATTTGCTCGTAGTTCACGTCTGATACCGGATAAAGCAAACTTAGGTTTTCGTTTTCCTTGTGATGGTCCAGGAAGAGGCGGAACTTGTCAAGTATCGGCTTGGGATCATGTTTTTCTGGGATTATTCTGGATGTATAATTCAATTTCTGTAGTAATTTTTCATTTCAGTTGGAAAATGCAATCAGATGTTTGGGGTAGCATAAACGAGCAGGGTGTTATAAGTCATATTACAGGAGGGAATTTCGCACAAAGTGCGACAACAATCAATGGATGGCTTCGTGATTTTTTATGGGCACAAGCATCACAAGTTATTCAATCTTATGGTTCTTCATTATCAGCCTATGGTTTATTATTTTTAGGTGCTCATTTCGTTTGGGCTTTTAGTTTAATGTTCCTATTCAGTGGACGGGGATATTGGCAAGAACTAATAGAGTCCATTTTGTGGGCTCATAATAAATTAAAAGTTGCTCCTGCTATTCAGCCTAGAGCCTTAAGTATTGTACAAGGACGGGCTGTGGGAGTAGCTCATTACCTTTTAGGTGGAATTGCCACAACATGGGCGTTCTTCTTAGCAAGAATTATTGCAGTAGGATAACGGCTAGGAGGATTCGAAAAGCATTATGGCATCAAGATTTCCAAAGTTCAGCCAGGGCCTAGCTCAAGACCCGACTACTCGTCGTATTTGGTTTGGTATTGCTACCGCACATGATTTCGAGAGTCATGATGATATGACTGAAGAGCGTCTTTATCAAAAGATATTTGCTTCTCATTTCGGTCAAATAGCAATTATATTTCTATGGACCTCCGGTAATTTATTTCATGTAGCTTGGCAGGGTAATTTTGAAGCATGGGTACAAGATCCTCTACACGTAAGACCTATTGCTCATGCAATTTGGGATCCTCATTTTGGTCAACCTGCTGTTGAAGCATATACTCGGGGTGGTGCTTCGGGGCCAGTTAATATTGCTTATTCTGGTGTTTACCAGTGGTGGTACACCATTGGTTTACGTACTAATGACGATCTTTATACAGGAGCCTTGTTTTTAATAATATTATCAGCTCTATTTCTGTTCGCAGGTTGGTTACATTTGCAGCCTAAATGGAAACCTGGTCTTTCATGGTTCAAAAATGCGGAATCTCGTCTTAATCATCATTTAGCAGGATTATTTGGAGTAAGCTCTTTAGCTTGGACAGGACATTTGGTTCATGTGGCTATCCCTGAAGCGAGAGGACAGCATGTCAGATGGAATAATTTTCTGAATGTTTTGCCTCATCCTCAAGGCCTGGGACCTTTTTTTTCCGGTCAATGGAGTATTTATGCACAAAACGTTGATTCTAACAATCATTTGTTTGGTACATCACAGGGAGCTGGTACTGCAATATTAACCTTTATTGGAGGATTTCATCCGCAAACTCAAAGTTTATGGTTAAGTGATATGGCTCATCACCATTTAGCTATTGCGGTTGTTTTTATTGTTGCTGGGCATATGTATCGAACTAATTTTGGGATCGGACACAGTATGAGAGAAATTCTGGAAGCTCATGTTCCTCCAACTGGTAAATTAGGACGAGGTCATAAGGGTCTTTACGATACAATTAATAATTCTCTTCATTTTCAATTAGGTCTTGCTTTAGCAGCTCTAGGAGTTATTACTTCCTTAGTAGCTCAACATATGTATTCCCTACCTGCATATGCTTTTATAGCTCAAGATTATACTACACAAGCCGCATTGTACACTCATCATCAATACATTGCTGGTTTTATTATGACCGGTGCTTTTGCTCACGGAGCTATTTTTTTCATACGAGATTATAATCCGGAACAGAATAAAGATAATGTATTGGCTCGGATGTTAGAACATAAAGAAGCTATCATTTCTCATTTGAGTTGGGCTAGTTTATTTCTAGGTTTCCATACTTTGGGTCTTTATGTTCACAATGATGTTATGTTAGCTTTTGGTACACCGGAAAAACAAATATTGATCGAACCCGTATTCGCTCAATGGATACAGGCTACTCACGGCAAATCTTTATATGGTTTTGATGTCCTTTTATCTTCATCAACAAGTCCAGCTTTTAATGCTGGGCAAAGTTTATGGTTACCTGGTTGGTTAGATGCTATTAATAATGAGAGTAATTCCTTGTTTCTAACAATAGGTCCTGGAGATTTTTTAGTACATCATGCTATTGCATTAGGTTTACATACAACCACATTAATTTTAGTCAAAGGGGCTTTAGATGCACGTGGCTCAAAATTAATGCCCGATAAAAAAGAATTTGGTTATAGCTTTCCTTGTGACGGTCCTGGACGAGGAGGTACTTGTGATATTTCAGCTTGGGATGCGTTTTACCTGGCAGTTTTTTGGATGTTGAATACCATTGGTTGGGTTACTTTCTATTGGCATTGGAAACATATTACTTTATGGCAAGGAAATGTAGCACAATTCAATGAATCTTCTACTTATTTAATGGGATGGCTAAGAGATTATCTTTGGTTAAACTCTTCACAACTTATTAATGGTTATAATCCATTTGGTATGAACAGTCTATCTGTGTGGGCATGGATGTTTTTGTTCGGCCATCTCGTTTGGGCTACTGGATTCATGTTCCTAATTTCCTGGCGTGGTTATTGGCAAGAACTTATTGAAACTTTGGCTTGGGCCCATGAACGTACTCCTCTAGCTAACCTTGTACGTTGGAAAGATAAACCTGTTGCTCTTTCAATTGTTCAAGCCCGATTAGTAGGCTTAGTTCATTTTTCGGTAGGTTATATATTCACCTATGCAGCTTTCTTAATTGCTTCAACATCAGGAAAATTTGGCTAATTTTTTTATTCTTAGTATGATGAAAATTTAACCTGATGTAATTTAATTTGATTAAATCTATATAAATTTATATAGGTTTAGTCAAATTAAGTTTTCTACTGAAAAACGAAAAAAATTTAAGATTAAAAAAAAATCACCTTATTTTTAATAAAAAAACTTTATGGCTAAGAAAAGTCTTCTAGAAAGGGAGAAAAAAAGAAAAAATTTGATTGAAAAATATAAACTTACTCGTAACATTTTGCGAGAAAAATTGAACAACATTAATTTATCACTTGATGAAAAAATGCAAATTTCTGCAAAATTACAATCATTACCCCGTAACAGTGCACCGACTCGTTCTCATCATCGTTGTTTCGTAACTGGACGGCCTCGATCAATTTATAGAGATTTTAATCTTTCCAGGCACGTACTTCGTGAAATGGCACATGAATGTGTATTACCCGGTATAACAAAATCAAGTTGGTAAAAAGATTATGTTAATTTGTTCCTCGTAGATGAAAATCTATAATTGATTCTCAAATCAGCAATTTTTTTTATGTTTTACAAAAACGTTCGATGTAATAAATATAATAATTACATCGAATAACTTCTATTTCAATTGACTTAGCGGGGTAGAGCAGTTTGGTAGCTCGCAAGGCTCATAACCTTGAGGTCACGGGTTCAAATCCTGTCTCCGCAAAAAAAGATAGTAAAAAGAAATAGTTTTCTTATTTACCCAAAATTAAAAGATAATGTGGTCAATCATATAAGAGGCCTTTTTTAGTCTTTTTTTACTTTGTTAATTTTAGTAGGCAATTTTAGTAGGCAATTTTTATGGAGACTAAAAAAAATATATTATATTAGTAATTAATGTTATGCCCTTTTAACTCAGTGGTAGAGTACCGCCATGGTAAGGCGTAAGTCATCGGTTCAAATCCGATAAAGGGCTTCATATTTAAAATTTTATTATTAAAAAACGTAGGTTCTACTAAAAATCTAAAAATAAAAAAAGAATTAAAAAGTAAACATAAAGTTTATTTCTAGAAACAAATAAGCTATTCTGATATTTGAGTTTTACCAATAAATACGATTGAAAATAATCTAAAAAAAACTCGACTAAAGACAAAAAAAAAACTATATATTAGTTAGGTTGTTGTTATTTTATTTTTTGTTTTTTAGAGTTTATTCATCTCGATTTGGAACCCACTACCTGTAAAATAAAATATATCAAACTACAATTTTTTTTTTAGTTCTTCTACTTCATAAATGTATGTATAGAAAAACTTTCAATTCTCATAAGAAACTGGTAGAATAAATAGAAAAAGATGTATAAAAGATTGGTAATTAATGGAGGATTTCCCTTTTTTTCAAATTTTTAATTAAATCTATATTTACTAACAAAATAATCCAATTTACAAGAATTAAAAACTAATCTAGACTTTAAACTGTGAATGAAAGGATAAAAAGGCTTACATTATTAATTTGATGAAGAAAAAGTTTAATCCAAAAAAAGTTTGACACTAATTAGATAGTTAGAACTTTAGGAAGAAGAGAAAAGTTGACCTACTTACCATAGATTTATCGACCAGTTCTGTACCTTGGTTTATTTTATTCTTTTTTTTTTTGAACTCTTTAGTTTTTTAGTTTCCTTATAAAACTTATAAAACTAGTTATTCCAAAATAAAAATGGGGGTCGTTTTAAAATCGATAGAAATCTAAATTTTTTATAAATTTATACAATTTTTTATTCTATAGTTGGTCTATAAAAATTTATTTTATAATTTAAATGTGGTAAGGAGCAAAAAAACAATTATATAAATATAAATGTTTTTTAAGGTACTTAAATATGATGAAGCTATTCAATTAGGAGAAATACTATGACTATAGCGATTGGAAAGTCTTCCAAAGAATCTAAAGATTTATTCGATAGTATGGATGACTGGTTAAGAAGAGACCGTTTTGTCTTTGTAGGTTGGTCTGGTCTTTTGCTATTTCCGTGTGCTTATTTTGCTCTAGGCGGTTGGTTTACCGGTACAACTTTTGTTACTTCATGGTATACTCATGGGTTGGCAAGTTCTTATCTTGAAGGTTGTAATTTTTTAACTGCGGCAGTTTCTACCCCTGCTAATAGTTTAGCACATTCTTTGCTTTTACTATGGGGTCCAGAAGCACAAGGCGATTTCACCCGTTGGTGTCAATTAGGTGGTCTTTGGACTTTTGTTGCCCTTCACGGCGCTTTCGGTCTAATCGGTTTTATGTTACGTCAATTTGAACTTGCTCGATCTGTTCAATTACGCCCTTATAATGCAATTGCATTTTCTGGTCCAATTGCAGTTTTTGTTTCTGTATTCTTAATTTATCCTTTAGGACAATCGGGTTGGTTTTTTGCACCTAGTTTTGGTGTAGCAGCTATATTCCGATTCATTCTATTCTTTCAAGGATTTCATAACTGGACTTTGAATCCTTTTCATATGATGGGAGTAGCTGGAGTTTTAGGGGCTGCTTTATTATGTGCTATTCACGGTGCTACAGTAGAAAATACTCTATTTGAAGATGGTGATGGGGCCAATACTTTTCGTGCTTTCAACCCAACTCAGTCTGAAGAAACTTATTCTATGGTTACTGCTAATCGATTCTGGTCCCAAATATTTGGTGTTGCTTTCTCCAATAAACGCTGGTTACACTTTTTCATGTTATTTGTGCCTGTAACTGGTTTATGGATGAGTGCCATTGGAGTTGTTGGATTAGCTTTAAATTTACGTGCATATGATTTTGTTTCTCAAGAAATTCGTGCAGCAGAAGATCCTGAATTCGAAACTTTCTACACTAAAAATATCCTTTTGAACGAAGGTATTCGTGCTTGGATGGCAGCTCAAGATCAGCCTCATGAAAATCTTGTATTCCCTGAGGAGGTTTTACCCCGTGGAAACGCTCTTTAATGGAACTTTATCTATAGCAGGTCGTGACCAAGAAACTACAGGTTTTGCTTGGTGGGCTGGCAATGCTCGACTTATCAATCTTTCAGGTAAATTGCTGGGTGCGCATGTTGCTCATGCTGGTTTGATTGTATTCTGGGCTGGAGCTATGAATTTATTCGAGGTGGCTCATTTTGTTCCGGAAAAACCTATGTACGAACAAGGATTGATCTTATTACCTCATTTAGCTACTCTTGGGTGGGGTATAGGTCCTGGTGGAGAGGTTATCGATACTTTTCCCTATTTCGTATCAGGTGTACTTCACTTGATATCTTCAGCAGTTTTAGGTTTTGGAGGTGTTTATCATGCACTAATTGGACCTGAAACTTTAGAAGAATCATTTCCATTTTTTGGGTATGTGTGGAAGGATAAAAACAAAATGACTACTATTTTGGGTATTCATTTAATTCTATTAGGTGCTGGTGCGTTTTTGCTAGTATTAAAAGCTCTTTATTTTGGTGGTGTATATGATACATGGGCACCTGGGGGTGGGGATGTACGTAAAATAACCAACTTAACTCTAAGTCCAAGTGTTATTTTTGGTTATTTACTTAAATCACCTTTTGGTGGAGAAGGATGGATCGTTAGTGTTGATAATTTGGAAGATATCATCGGTGGACATGTCTGGTTAGGTTCTATCTGTATTTTTGGTGGAATCTGGCATATTTTGACTAAACCCTTCGCTTGGGCTCGCCGTGCTTTTGTATGGTCTGGTGAAGCTTATCTTTCCTACAGTCTGGCAGCACTTTCTGTTTTCGGTTTTATCGCATGTTGTTTTGTTTGGTTTAATAATACAGCTTATCCTAGTGAGTTTTATGGTCCTACTGGTCCAGAAGCTTCACAAGCCCAAGCATTTACCTTTTTAGTTAGAGATCAACGACTTGGCGCTAATATAGGTTCTGCCCAGGGACCTACTGGTTTAGGTAAATATCTTATGCGGTCTCCAACAGGGGAAATTATTTTTGGAGGCGAAACAATGCGTTTCTGGGATCTCCGCGCTCCTTGGCTAGAGCCTTTGAGAGGTCCTAATGGTTTGGATTCAAGTAAGTTGAAAAAAGATATTCAACCTTGGCAAGAAAGACGTTCGGCGGAGTATATGACTCATGCTCCTCTAGGTTCCTTAAACTCCGTAGGTGGTGTAGCTACTGAAATTAATGCTGTTAACTATGTGTCTCCACGAAGTTGGTTATCAACTTCTCATTTTGTATTAGGATTCTTTTTCTTTATAGGTCACTTATGGCATGCAGGACGAGCTCGTGCCGCTGCCGCTGGGTTTGAAAAAGGAATTGATCGTGATACTGAGCCTGTTCTTTCCATGACACCTTTGAATTAGATAATAAATCCAATTGAGGTATACAAAAATATACAGTTCTTGAACCTCTTAGTTTGTCTCTCTAGCGAGGCTTTTATCTATAGCCTCGCTATACAATTGAATAAATGAACAAGATATTTTTTCAATTAAGATAAAGGAGAGAGAGGGATTCGAACCCTCGATAGTTTCAATATTTAACTATGCCAGTTTTCAAGACTGGAGCCATAAACCACTCGGCCATCTCTCCGATACAATATTTTTTTACTTATCTATTTAAAGCACGTTAAAAAAAAAAGAGTCTATTTATTCTACAGTAAGATTCTACAGTAAGTAAACATTCTAAACTTTAATTTATCTCTATATTAAACTAAAAAAAAATTACTAAAAAAGTCTAATTAAATATATTGAATTGTCAATTAACTCTGCTTTTTTATGGTACATACGATATAAATTTGATTTTAATCTTGAATTTTTAGAGATTTAATATTAAGTTATTGTTATCCTGATGATGAAAAATAAAGAATGAACTATTAAATTAAAAAAATAAAAAAAAAAAAGAAATTATTTTTTTTGTCCAAATAACTAACAATTCACAATCATGACTATTGCTTTTCAATTAACTGTTTTTGCATTAATAGCAATTTCACTACTTTTAGTAATCGGTGTACCTGTTGTACTGGCTTCTCCTGATGGATGGTCGAGTAATAAAAATATAGTTTTTTCAGGTGCTTCATTATGGATTGCTTTGGTTTTTTTGGTTGGAATACTTAATTCCTTCCTGTCCTAGTAGAGAAAACTTTTGAAAGTACTACTCGTAGGAATAATAGTGAAAAACCCTTCCCCAACTACTTATTATTCATTTTTAAAAAGTCTTAGTTGTAAAAAAAGAATGTATAATAATGACTAAGTTGAGGGAAGGGTTTCTTTTTTTTTCTTAATTAAGTCCATTCCTTACAAAATGAAAAAAAAGAAAAGCAATCTATTAACAACAGGTATGTATTGATTTTATCAACAAAATTATATACATTATCTATAGAATCAGGATAAATACTTAGTAAAGCGGGTATGGTTCAATGGTAAAATATCTCCTTGCCATGGAGAAGACGCGGGTTCGATTCCCGCTACCCGCCTAAGTATTTATCCTAATTTACACGTGTTTTTTGGACTGATTCTAAAATGTATTTAGATATAACTGGAACATGGAAGCCCCCATCGTCTAGTGGCCTAGGACATCTCTCTTTCAAGGAGGCAACGGGGATTCGACTTCCCCTGGGGGTAGGGCATTAAAAAAGCCCTTTTGTTTTGAATTAAGTTAGATTTCAAGTTTAGATTTAAATCCTCTAGTTAGGATTTTTGATTTTTGTTTGATTTATATATTAATATATTTTCCTTTTTTTTTTATAAAAAGGGTATATTTTTAGTGGTTTTATATATATTTATATATATATATAATTTTGTCTAATTTGTCTCGGCTTCTTGAGTCAATCCTTAATTGACATTTTTTTTACCGTAGCCTCTATACTAAAATAGACTTTTTAGCTTTGAAAATAGAAAGAATTTTGTATTTATTTTTACTATTGACAAGTATTTTTCGTTGTATTATACTGTAGTTGATAGTGAAGTTTTGTATTGATTTTTTATCTTTTTTCTTTCTAAATTTTATTAATTTTTGACAATAACTTTTGAGATTGAGAAATCTTTCTTTTATATTGACAATAATTTATGACAATTAACAAGTCCATATTTTATGTCATAATATGATTTGTATTGACAATTAACAAGTCTATATTTTATGTCATAATATGATCTGTATTGACAAACCATTCTATTTCTTAATATACTTTGTGTGAGTTTAAGTTGGTTACTCGAAGTTTTTTTTATTGTTTTTCCTCTTTTCGTTAGCTGGTTATTTAAAAAAAATAAATTTTATTTTATTTTTTCTTTTACTAAAAAAAAGAAATAAAATAAAAAATAATGTGGACTTTAAATCCATAAGGAAAGTATAATCTATAGACTCAAAATCTATAGGTTTGGTGGTAGATCTATGGACTCAAAATCCATAAATTTGGTGGTAGATTTATTGACGTAGATCTATTGACAAGAAATCCAGAATATAATTAGAATTTCTATAGACTCTAAATCTATAGGTTTAGTTATAGGTTTAGTTATAGGTTTAGTTATAGGTCTGGTGGTAGATCTATGGACAAGAAATCCATAGATTGAACGTACGATTTATGGACAAAAAATCCATAGGTTGGCCGTACGATTTATTGACGTAGATCTATTGACAAGAAGTTCATAATATAATTAGAATTTCTATACTATAGACTAGAAATCTATAGGTTTGGCTGTAGGTTTAGTGGTAGATCTATGGACTTAAAATCCATAATATAGGTTGATGAATGGATTTATGGACAAAAAATCCATAATATAGGTTGATGAATGGATTTATGGACAAAAAATCCATAATATAGGTTGATGAATGGATTTATGGACAAAAAATCCATAGGTTGATGGGTGGATCTATTGACAAGAAATCTAAAGTATAATTAGAATTTCTATAGACTCTAAATCTATAGGTTTAGTTATTTAGTTATAGGTCTGATGGTAGATCTATGGACTTAAAATCCATAGGTTGACCGTACGATTTATTGACGTGGATCTATTGACAAGAAGTTCATAATATAATTAGAATTTCTATAGACTCTAAATCTATAGGTTTGGTTATAGGTCTGGTGGTAGATCTATGGACAAGAAATCCATAGATTGAAGGTACGACTTATGGACAAGAAATCCATAATATAGATATAACCGATAGACTCAAAATCTATAGGTTTGATGGGTGAATCTATGGACTTAAAATCCATAGATTGTTGGTAAGACTTATAGACAAGAAATCTATAAGCTGGGTGGTAGATTTATGGACAAGAAATCCATAATGTATTTATAAGTTATAGACTCCAAATCTATAGGTTTTCGGGTACGACTTATAGACTCAAAATCTAGAAGTCCTTTGGTTTGATGGTAAATCTATGGACAAGAAATCCATAGATTAAAGTTACAATTTCTGGACAAGAAATCTAGAAGTTTGATGGTTTGATGGTAAATCTATGGACAAGAAATCCATAGGCTGGAGCCATTAGTTATGGACAAGAAATCCATAATATAGTTGGTAAATCTATGGACAAGAAATCCATAGATTAAAGTTACAATTTATGGACAAGAAATCCATAATATAGATATAAGTTATAGACTCAAAATCTAGAAGTTTGATGGTTTGATGGTAAATCTATGGACAAGAAATCCATAGATTTACAGTACAATTTATGGACAAGAAATCTATAATATAGTTGGTAAATTTATGGACAAGAAATCTATAATATAGTTGGTAAATCTATGGACAAGAAATCCATAGGTTTAGAGTAGATCTATGGACAAAAAATCCATAGATTGAGGGTAGATTTATGGACAAGAAATCCATAGTCTGAAGGGTAAATCTATGGACTCTAAATCCATAGATTGAGGGTACTATTTATGGACAAGAAATCCTTAAGCTGGGTGGTATTTCTATGGACAAGAAATCCATAGATTGTTGGTAAGACTTATGGACAAGAAATCTATAAGCTGGGCGGTAGGTTTATGGACAAGAAATCCATAGTCTGAAGGGTAAATCTATGTACTCTAAATCCATAGATTTAGGGTACTTTTTATGGACAAGAAATCCGTAAGTAAAAGCTATCAGTTCTATACATTATGGATTTCTTGTCCATAATGTATTTTAAGATAGATCTACATAATGTATTTTAAGATAGATCTATATAATGTATTTTAAGATAGATCTATGGACTCTAAATCTATAGATTGAGGGTAAGTCTATGGACAAGAAATCCATAGGCTGGAGCTATTAGTTATGGACAAGAAATTTATAAGTTTGATCGTTTGAGGGTAAGCCTATGGACAAGAAATCCATAGGCTGGAGCCATTAGTTATGGACAAGAAATCCATAGATTATTGGCAGATTGTTGGAATGTAATAACTATGGACTGTAAATCCATAAGTTGGGGTTGAAACTATTTGTTTATTGGACTTGAAATAATTACTTATGGACTCTAAATCTATAATAAAAGCATTAGACAGGTAATGCACGGGAAATCTATTACTTAAAATTTTGGATATTTATTGAACTTTTTTATGATATATAATCATATCAGTAGTTTTTGTATGGAAAGTTTTTATTTTTGGTAATGGGCAGTAAAGCCATATTGGAGGTTGAAGGTACGGCTTATGGACAAGAAATCCTTAAGTAAAAGCTACTAGTTGGATTAGTTATGGTTATGGACTTAAAATCCATAATGTATTTTAAGATAGATCTATGGACTCTAAATCCATAGATTGACAGTACAATTTATGGACTTTAAATCCAGAAAAGACCAAGCAGTAATTTTGGACGATAAATTCTTTATTCCTAGTTATGGACCCTAAATTCAAAAGAAAAAGAACTAATGGACAAGAAATCCATCTTTAAAATAAGAGTAATAGACAAGAAATCTATATTTTTTTAGTTATGGATAGTTATGGAATGTAAAATGGAATGTAAATCCAAAAAAAATAGAACTAAATTTTAATTAATATTATTTTCTATTATATAAAGCATAGAAAATAATATTAATTAAAATCCCTGCCCTAAGAAGGGTCCATGATTTCACACTTCACACTATAGGGTAGGTATCTCAAAAGAGATAGAATTTATTTTTTTTGTACCCTACTAAAATTTATTTAGGGTCGATGCCCGAGTGGTTAAAGGGGACGGATTGTAAATCCGCTGGCTTTGCCTACGCTGGTTCGAATCCAGCTCGGCCCAATTTTTACTTTTTAATAATATAAATATATCGGGATTGACGGGTCTCGAACCCGCAACTTCCGCCTTGACAGGGCGGTGCTCTAACCAATTGAACTACAATCCCATTATCTTTAAATATACTTCAAAAAAGTGCTTATGTCAATTTTTAGTATTTCTAGTGATTTGCAAAGTGAAAAAATATTATTGATATCAGATATAAATCGATTTAAACTCACATTTTTTTTTCATTGACGTCTAAGTTTTGTTTGTGTCAATTTTGCGGAACTCTTGTGAACGACATCAATTGAATGTATAATATAATCTCGATAGAATAGAAGGTAAGAAAAAAGTGAAATTTTGACAAGATAATTTTGCTGCGATAATAAAAAAAATAAATAGAAAAGTAAATTATGGAAGTTAATATCCTTGCATTTATTGCTACTGCGCTTTTTGTACTGATTCCTACTGCATTTTTAATTATTTTATATGTACAAACAACTGCTCAAAGCAATTTTGATTAATTCTTAATTCATGTTGTTTGTTGTTTCGAAAAAAAAAAAATAATAATACAGTTTGTTTTGGATAGTTTTTTTGATCTGAAAGAAAAAAAAATAGAATTAACCTTTTTTATTTAAGAGTTCAAATAGAACTACACGTTAGTAGGAATTGGACTTATAGTTATAAGTATACTTCTGTATGCCCTTAACCAAAGGGAACCCCCATCTATCGTTCCCAGAAGTGTGATTTTTGGATCCGATACTTTTATTATCCCAAATATTTTTGAGTGGAATCACAATTTTTTTTTTTATATGTTAAATTGAGGTTGATACGGACATCTGATCAGATTTGCTATGAATTAAATAACATCAGACTTCTTTCATATTAAAAATCAAGATCTGAAACAAATATAAACTAATTGAGCAAAACATAAAAAATTATTGTTCATCTATTTGATTTTATCTTTTGCTCAATTAGTTTGTGTTTGTTAAAAAAATCCTATTTTTTTATAATAGGATGAACATTTTTTAGCAAACCTATTATTATCCGTTGTTATCAAAGCCCACTACGTCCCCATACAACAAGTGAAATTGAAAATGTAAAAACAACCATCAGACCGGCCCAGGCAATACTAACTATATCTATATCCATAATTTTATTATTAATATTATGTGCAATACATTATAAATACATATACAACCCATGTATTATAAGGAAAATCTTTTTAATTATAGATGTCCTTCTTGTGAATTAAAAATTTTAATGATTACTCTATAATAATCAAAATTTTATAAAATAAAAAGATTTTTTATTTTATTCTCCATATCTAGTATATCTAGATTTTTTAAGAATGTTACTTATAGAAACACATACAATTTTGTTTACTTTTGACATTTAAGTATAAAAATCCCATTAAACTAGAGTGGGTTGCCTATTAATAATAAATTAGGTTACTTTAAATGTGACAGGCTATAGTAAGAGATAGAGCATCTCATAATGTATCTAGATTTGTCATAATAGTCAGCCCAGGAAACATAACTTTTCTTTAAGGCGACACCCAGATTTGAACTGGGGGTTCAAGGATTTGCAATCCTTCGTCTTACCACTTGACTATATCGCCTCTTCCTAATTAAATCATGCAATGGGTTACTAAACATAGAAAGAAAAGAAATTAAAAAATTCAATATTGTTTTAATTATAATATCTATACTAAGTATCAACAAGCCTTTATCAAAAAAAGATCTATTTTTTTCCTTTTTCTATAAAAGGCTATAAATTCATAGAGTTTGCATATAATCCGCTTTTTTAATCATATAAAAAAATTTATTTTTTTTTTAGCAACTGTTGATTTATTATGAAAAAAAAAGAGAATAAATAGTTTTGATAATCCATTTGAAAAAAATAAAATAAAATGTCGACGGGAAAAAAACAAGGTACTTTTGTACCACCAGAATTTGGAAGAATCCAATCAGAAGAATTTTTACGTCTTGTTGATCAAGGTATAGTTGATGAACTTACTAGTTTTCCAAAAATTGAAGATGGAGAAAAGGATTGTGAATTTCGTTTATTTGGGGAGGAATATCGATTAACAGAATCAATAGTTCAAGAACAAGATGCTATATATGAATGTTCGACATACTCTTCTGATTTATATGTATTAGCTCAATTAACTAATAGGAAAAATAGGACAATAAAAAGACAAGTTGTATTGTTAGGTAGTTTTCCATTAATGACTTCTCAAGGATTTTTTATCATAAACGGAGTTGCTCGAGTAGTTGTTAGTCAAATTCTAAGAAGCCCCGGTATTTATTATAGTCGTGAATTAGATCATAACGGATTTCCTCTATATACAGGAACTATAATTTCAAATTTGGGAGGGAGATTAAAATTAGAATTGGATAGGAAAGCAAGAATATGGGCTCGTGTTAGTAAAAAAAGAAAAGTTTCTATTTTCATTTTATTATTAGCTATTGGATTAAAACCTCGAGATATTTTCAATGGCTTTAATTATCCAGAAATTCTTATAAAATTTTTTAAAAGACAAGTGCGGGATATTCATTCAGTAGAAGATGCTTTAGTAGAACTTTATAAGAGCCTTTATTCTATAACCGGGGATGTCCTATTTTCAGAATTGATTTATAAGGACTTACAGAAAAAGTTTTTTCGACAACGATTTGAATTGGGACAAATAGGTCGACGAAATTTTAATAAAAAGCTTGAGCTTGATGTACCTAAAAATGAATATTTCTTATTACCACAAGATATATTAGCAGCTGTAGATCATTTAATAAAGGCAAATTATAGAATAGGAACACTTGATGATATTGATCATTTAAAAAATCGACGTGTCCGATCCGTCGCAGATTTATTACAAGATCAGTTGAGATTATCTCTGGAACGTTTAGAATTATTAATACGACAAACAATGCAAGAAGCAACCAAGCAGAAACATTTTTTAACTCCAGAAAAATTGGTAACATCAACACCTTTTATAACGACATTTAAAGAATTTTTTGGTTCCCATCCTTTATCTCAATTTATGGATCAAACTAATCCATTATCAGAAATAGTTCATAAACGAAAAGTTAGCGCTTTAGGTCCAGGTGGATTGACGAGACGAACGGCAAGTTTTCGGGTGCGAGATATTCATCCAAGTCATTATGGAAGACTTTGTCCCATAGAGACATCTGAAGGTATGAATGCGGGACTTATATCATCCTTAGGTATTTATGCGCAATTAAAAAAGTATGGATCTCTACAAAGTCCTTTTTACAAAATATCTAACATCTCGGACGAGGAACAGATAGTTCAATTATCTCCGAACGAGGATGAACATTATCGAATAGCTACTGGGAGCTTTTTAGCCGCAAGTTGGGGAGCACAAGAAGAACAGTTTACTTCGGCTCGATATCAACAAGAATTTCTAACAATACCTTGGTCACAAGTTAATTTTCGTAGTTTTTTCCCTTTACAATTTTTTTCTGTTGGAACATCATTAATTCCTTTTCTTGAACATAATGATGCTAATCGTGCATTGATGGGATCCAATATGCAGCGACAAGCAGTTCCTCTTTCCAAACCAGAGAAATGTATTGTAGGCACTGGTCTTGAAGGTCAAACAGCATTGGATTCAGGTAGTTGTGTTACATCAGAAAGGGAAGGAAAATTAATTTATATCGACGGTGAAAAAATAACTCTATTTGTTGATGAAGAAACTAGTATAAATAAAAATTTATTGAGCTATGAACGATCTAATAATAATACCTGCATGAATCAGAAACCTCTTCTCTGTAAGAATAAGTTTCTTAGGCAAGGACAAATAATAGCAGACGGAGCATCAACAGTAGGAGGAGAACTTGCGCTCGGAAGAAATATATTAGTTGCTTATATGCCTTGGGAAGGTTACAATTTTGAAGATGCAATATTGATTAGTGAGCGATTGATATATGAGGATGTATTTACATCCTTTCATATTGAGAGATATGAAATTAATGTTTCTTTTACGAGTCAAGGACCTGAAAAACTTACTCGGGAAATACCTCACTTAAATAATCATATACTTCGGCATTTAGATGAGAATGGACTTGTAAAATTGGGATCTTGGGTTGAAGCAGGGGATGTTTTGGTTGGAAAACTGACACCCCTTGAATTTTTGGATTCCTTAGGAGCACCCGAAGGAAAATTACTACAAGCTATTTTTGGTACTGAAGTAATTAATGCTAGAGAAACTTGTTTGAAAGTACCCGTAGGTGTTAAGGGGCGGGTTATTGATATAAGATGGGTCTTTCACGAGGATGATTTTATTAATTTTTCAGATACAATTCATATATTTATTTTACAAAAACGTAAAATACAAGTTGGTGATAAAGTGGCTGGTAGGCATGGTAATAAGGGTATTATATCAAAAATATTACCTAGACAAGATATGCCTTATCTACAGAATGGTACACCGGTTGATATGATATTAAGTCCATTGGGAGTACCTTCCCGAATGAATGTAGGACAAATTTTTGAATGTTTACTTGGATTAGCTGGAAACTTTCTGAATAAACATTATAGAATAATACCGTTTGACGAAAGATATGAACGTGAGGCTTCTAGAAAACTTGTGTTTTCCGAGCTTTACGACGCTAGTAAGCAAACATCAAATCCGTGGTTATTTGAACCTGATCATCCCGGAAAAAGCCAATTATTGGATGGACGTACAGGTGATAGTTTTAATCAAACTGTAACAGTTGGAAAAGCTTACATGATGAAATTAATTCATCAAGTTGATGATAAAATTCATGCACGTTCCAGTGGACCTTATGCACTTGTAACCCAACAACCTGTCAGAGGTAAGTCTAGACGAGGTGGGCAACGTTTGGGTGAAATGGAAGTTTGGGCCCTTGAAGGTTTTGGTGTTGCTTATATCTTACAAGAAATGCTCACGACTAAATCTGATCATATTCAAGCCCGTTTTGAAGTACTTGGTGCTATTCTAACTGGAAAACCCATACCCAAACCTAATAATTCAGTACCAGAGTCTTTCCGATTATTAGTTCGAGAATTGAGATCTTTAGCGTTAAATTTAACCTGCGATATTATTCATAACAAAGATTTGGTTAAACAAGTTTTGGATATTTAGAAAGAAATGAAAAATGGTTAAGGATTCCAGTATTATGATTAAGAAAACAAATCATCAACAATTGAGAATAGAACTGGCTTCTCCCGAGCAAATTCGGGGTTGGGCTGAACGAAAACTACCTAACGGGGATATTGTTGGACAAGTAACTCAACCCTATACTTTACATTATAAAACTTATAGACCAGAAAAAGATGGGTTATTTTGTGAAAGAATTTTTGGACCTATCAAAAGTGGAGTCTGTGCTTGTGGAAAATACCAAGGAATTGATAATCAAGACGAATCTTCGAGATTTTGCAAACAATGCGGAGTTGAATTTACTAAATCAAAAGTCCGAAGATCTCGAATGGGATACATCAAAATGGGTTGTGCAGTAACGCATGTCTGGTATTTGAAGCGACTTCCGAGTTATATTGCAAATATTCTATCCAAACCTCTAAAGGAATTAGAAAAACTAGTCTATTGCGATGTGTGACTTGATTATATGATGTTATTTTAACAAGTTAAATAACTGTTATCTCTTCCAGTTCAAAAGGGATTTTTTCAATTTTGACATGTTACTTTTTTATAAGTGATGTGAAACTCAAAGCTTCGATTATATATTCCAGGGTTACTTCAAATTGAAAAAATACTAAAAAGACTTCGTAAAGTATAAACTTATTACACAATTGATTAATATCAAATCAGATTTGCTAAAAATCAATTATTCGTTTGAATCGAAGGATCTTAGGATGATATGGAGATAAAATTTATTCATCGCACATACGTTTTGGATAGGATATGAACCATCGAAGTAAAGTAATAACCTAAAGAAATAAAAGAATAACATCATAAACAAGTAAAACCCCTTCTGATATACATACATGTGAATCTATTGTAATAATAATGTTTATTATCCAAAGGGAATAAGATTATTCAAGAATGATAACAATATTTAATTCGTAGGAATATAGACAACTAATAAATTATTTCATAAAACTCATAACTTGAATAAAAAGTAACTTTTCTATATCACTAATAAGTTTTTAGTTTTTATTTTCTAAAAATATTCAAACTAGAAAAAAAGAAAGGTTATTTGAGCCGGATGAGATTAAAATCTCATGTCCGATTCTTGAGGGGGATCTAAAAAAGACCCATCCCAATCTTTTTGTTTCTAGGCCTGTATCTAAAAAACCCACTTTGTTACGATTACGAGGTTTGTTTGAACATGATTTTTATGATTCAGGGAACGGGTCGTGGAAATCTGTTCTCCCTTACTTTTTTTCTAGGACAGGACTAAGAGAATTTCAAGATCGGGAAGTATCTACTGGAGCAGATGCTGTACAAAAACAACTAGCAAGTCTGGATTTACAAGATGCTATTGATGAAGCATATTTTGAATGGGAGTGCTTATCAGAACAAGATCCGACTGGAAATGAATGGGAAGATCAAACTATTCAGAGAAGGAAAGATTATCTGGTTAGGCGTATAAAATTGGCCAGATATTTTATTCAAACAGGTATCAAACCGGAATGGATGGTACTTAATTTTTTACCCGTCCTTCCTCCTGAATTAAGACCTATGTTTCAATTAGTCGGAGGTGAGTTAGTGACTTCTGATTTGAATGAACTTTATCGTAAAATTCTTTATCGAAATAACATGCTCATTGAATTTCTTGTTAAGAATGATTACACACCAGAAGGACTCATAATTTGCCAAAAAAGATTAGTTCAAGAAGCTGTAGATTCACTTTTCGATAATGGAATACGCGGACAACCGACGAAAGATAGTCATAATAGACCATACAAATCATTTTCCGATTTACTCGAAGGTAAAGAAGGGCGATTTCGAGAAAATTTATTAGGAAAAAGAGTCGATTATTCTGGTCGTTCCGTTATTGTTGTGGGTCCAGCTCTTTCATTACATCAATGTGGATTACCTCGAGAAATTGCATTAGAACTTTTTCAAGCGTTTATAATTCGTGGATTAATTGGACGCTATTTCGCTCGCAATCTGCGAGCTGCTAAGGATATGATTCGAAATAAAGAACCCGTTATATGGAAAATTCTTCGGGAAGTTATGAAAGGACATCCGGTACTTTTAAATAGAGCTCCTACATTACACAGGTTAGGTATACAAGCATTTCAACCAATATTAATGGATGGTCGTGCCATTCGTTTACACCCTTTAGTCTGTGCTGGATTTAATGCAGATTTTGATGGGGATCAAATGGCTGTTCATGTACCTTTATCCTTAGAAGCTCAAACCGAAGCTCGTTTTCTTATGCTTTCTAATACAAATTTAGTATCCCCTGCCGCTGGTGATCCTATTGCAATTCCCACACAAGATATGCTTTTGGGACTTTATGTATTAACACTTGAAGATTATCGAGGGATTTATAAAAAAAAGATTTATTCATCCCATCAGAATAATTTTAACTTTTTTAAGCTACCGTATTTCAGTAGTTATGATGGTGTACTTAAAGCTAACGAGTGTCAACAAATTAATTTGCATAGTTCTTTGTGGATTCGATCGAATTTTTCTTTAGGTATAATCAATTTAATAAATCGAGAATTTCCTGTTGAGATTCAATATGACTCGTCTGGAATATCTATTCAAGTTTATGATACTTATCAGATTAGACGAAATAGAAATAAGGATATACTCAGTACATATGTTCTTACAACAGCTGGTCGTATTTTGTTTAATCAGCAAATAGAAGAAGCTTTACAAGGGTCTTTGAAGGTTTCTCCATATCGAGAAAAATCAAGACCAGTCATACCAATTTTATCATAATTTGCTTCAATCAACTAGAAAACGATGTTCTAGTTGATTGAAGCAATTAAGGAAGCGTTTGACATATCTAATGAATCGTTTAAAATTACAACTGAATTTTTTTTCAAAAAATAGGTTTGAGGGTCCAATAATGGCAGATCAAGCAAAATTACCTTTTTATAACAGACTTGTAGATAAAACTGTCATAAAACAAATAATAAGCAGATTAATAGCTTACTTTGGAGTTACATATACAACAAATGTTCTAGATCAATTAAAAACGTTAGGTTTTCAACAAGCTACCAAAGCTTCTATTTCATTAGGAATCGATGATTTATTAACTTCGCCTTCTAAAACATGGCTGATACGCGATGCGGAACAACAAGGTTCTATTTCGGAACAAAATCATCAAGCTGGAGGTATAAATGCGGTAGAACGATTACGTCAATTGATTGAGACCTGGTACGCTACTAGTGAATATTTGAAACGGGAAATGAATCCTAACTTTAATATTAGTGATCCTTCAAATCCAGTTCATATGATGTCTTTTTCAGGAGCTCGGGGAAGTATATCCCAGATTCATCAATTGGTGGGTATGAGGGGATTAATGTCTGATCCCCAAGGACAAATTATCGATCTACCTATCCAAAGTAATTTTCGAGAAGGACTTTCTCTTGCAGAATATATAATTTCTTGTTATGGTGCTCGGAAGGGCGTTGTGGATACTGCGGTACGCACATCAGATGCTGGATATCTTACACGTCGACTTGTTGAAGTGGTTCAGCATATTGTTGTGCGTAAGAAAGATTGTAAAACGTTTAAAGGAATTTCTTTCAGTTCTTCACGAAATTATGATAGATCTATACGAACTATATCTCATCAAAGACTAATTGGACGTGTATTAGCCGAAAGTGTCTATTGGGATGAACGATGTATTGGTATACGAAATCAGGATATAAGTAATGAACTTGCTATAAAATTAGTAACAATTCAAAGTCAACCTCTTTTGATCCGTTCGCCTTTAATGTGTAAAGGTTTTGCTTGGGTTTGCCAATTATGTTACGGATGGAGTCTTACTCAGCATGATTTGGTTGAATTAAATGAGGCGGTAGGTATTATTGCTGGACAATCAATTGGAGAACCAGGAACTCAATTAACATTAAGAACTTTTCATACTGGGGGGGTTTTTACGGGAGATATTGCAGAACATATAAGAACTCCAATCAGTGGTATTATTAGTTTAAATCCTAATTTGATTTCTCCAACTCGTACAAGACATGGATATCCTGCTTGGATCTGTGAGGAAAGTTTACCAGTTCGCGTTGAAAATACAAACGAAATACATGATTTACTTATTCCATCTCAAAGTCTTATTCTTATTCAAAATAATCAATATATCGAATCCAAACAGATTATTGCAGAAGTACGTACTGCTAAGTCTCCTGTTAAGGAAACGGTTGAAAAGAATGTTTATTCCAGTCTTACCGGTGAACTGCATTGGAGTACAATTGTATGTCACTCGTCCGAAGAAAAGAAAAGCAATAGTCATACTGTGCTTAATACAGGTCATTTATGGATTTTATCAGGAATTATTCATGAGTTTAATGACAAACCTTTCTATTTCTATAAAGATTTGGATAGGATTGATTCTAAAAATAACCTTTCTAGATCTGTCTTATTAGACAATTCCATAGAAAGTTGGGCTGACTATAGATTAGTGAAAGATTTTATTTTTGATAAAGATGAGCAAGATTTTACTTCTTCTATCGTTGATTCTAAATTTACCAACCAATTGTCGAACTTTTCAGATTCTATCATCATTATTTCCAAATCAAAAATCAAATATAATAAAAGAACAAAAGAAGTTTTGTTATTGATTGAACGAAAAAAAGGCTTTGATAACAAAGTTTTTTATGCTTCTTTTGTTCTTAGAATACCTAAGAATCAACTATTGAAACATGATGATATCTTTGCTGTTTTTGATAATCCTGAATATCAGACTAATGTTTCAGGAATAATTCGATATGGTACGGTAAAGGTTAATTCCATCGCAGCTAAAAATAATATTATAAATAATAAAAAAAATAGAGTTTCGGAAAAAAAATATGAAATTTTCCGAGGAGGTTCTTTTTTCTTAATTCCTGAAGAACGATATGTTGTATATAATTCTTCGTCTATTTTAATTTCAAACAATAGTATTATCCATGAAAATACACAGATTACATCGACTATTACTAGTCGTATAGGCGGATTAGTACAAATAAAAAAAATAAAAGATACATACGAAATACGAATATTGCCTGGAAATCTTTATTATTTGAATAACATTCGTAAAATATATAAAAAAAATAATGCGTTGGTACCACCCCATAGGTTCATCTTCGATACAGTTCAATTCAATACATGGACTTATTTACAATGGGTTACACCTATTAAGAAAAGAGGTTTTATTTTTATTAGACCGGTATTGGAATATACTATATCAAATGATTTTTATGCAAGGATTCCGGGTTCGAGTTTGTTTAATAAAGAAGATTTAGTTAATTTTCGAATCACGCAATACCTCTTATATAGGGATGGTGACAGAGTTGTATCGCGTAATAATAGAAATATTCAATTGGTTCAAACTTGTTTAATTCCCAATTGGAAAAATAAAGTGTTTCAAAAAATCATTCATATTTCTGTTCTGAGACTAGCAATTAAAAATACTTGTAGGTGTTTCTTACAAATAAGTTTAACGAAACGGAATACTTATTTTTTTTTAGAAAACCCTAATAATAATAGTAATAATTTAGCAAAATTTGTTTTTGGCAAGAAACCCCCCTCTATTGCTGTGTTGTTTTATTCCAAGAATCAATTATGGATCAATAATCACGGTACTATTCGACTAGTATCAGATGAAAAGAAAAGCATTGTTATGTTATCAACTTCGGATTTTTACCGGAATCTTCTATCTACAGATTCAGAAAATTTAAGTCAAAAGGATTGGAATAGTAAAGAGGCTAGAATAAAAGGTGCACTACAAAGTCAATATTTATTAAATGATTTAAAAAACCCTTTCATAAAGAATTCGAAAAGAGATTTCCAAAAAAAACCAACCGATCCGGTACTCTCTTTTAGTAAAAGTTTGATTTCAGAAACCCAGCCTTTTCGAGGTTTTGTGGGTCACTTACATCAATTACAAGGTTTTTTTCTTCCAAAATTAAAATATGTCATAGGTAAAAATAGTTTTTCAAAGAATTTAAAAATAAGCGGTCTGAAAGATACTTGTCATATCTCTTACCAATTTTTATCAGATGAGATCGGAGTTCCATATCATTATTATTCGATATATCATGGAAAAGTAAAAATAGTTTCTATATTCTCATCCAATTGGTATAAAGATGAAAAAGTAGATTCCGTATTTTGTAATCTCGGACAATTTGTGTTCAAAGGTGTTTGTTTATTTCGAGATAAAATATCTTCTCAGTCCGGTCAAATGATAGCTATTGACAAAAATTCTTGTATTTATCGATTGTCCGAACCATATTTGGTTACTGAAGGAGCAATTGTTCATAAAAATTATGGCGATATTTTTCGGGAGGGGGATACATTAATAACACTTACATACGAAAGATTGAAGTCTGGCGATATTATTCAAGGTCTACCAAAAGTGGAACAATTATTAGAAGCTCGTTCACCCAATCCAATTTCAATTAATTTGGAAAGAGGTTTTTTAGATTGGAAGAGAAGTATGACCAGATTAATTGGATATGTTGGAAGCTATTATATTAGTGCCCAGTTGAGTCTTCAAGAGAGTGGAACGAATATAGTAGATCAAATTCAGCGAGTTTATCGGTCTCAAGGTGTACAAATAGCGGATAAGCATATTGAGATTATCGTTCGGCAAATGACTTCCAAAGTTCTAATTCTGGAAGGTGAACTGTCCAATGTTTTTTTACCCGGAGAGTTAATTGAATTACCGCGGATTCAAAGAATGAATCGTGTTTCAGAACAATTCATTGTGTATAAACCCATTATTTTGGGAATAACAAAAGCATCACTAAATACTACAAGTTTTTTAGCAGAAGCCAGTTTTCAAGAAACCACACGAGTTTTAGCTAAAGCTGCTATTCGAGGTCGGGTTGATTGGTTAAAAGGATTGAAAGAAAATGTAATTGTTGGAAGAATAATTCCGGCTGGTACTGGAAGTTCGGAATTTAGACAAAAAAACCAAAATGTTTCATCGAAATATGAAAAATTAAGTTTGTTAGACAAAAAAAAATATAGATATTTTTTTTACCTTTTGTTAAGAAATTCTTCTTACTCATATTAGAAAGCATTATTGGAAAAGATCAAACAAAAGGATTGGACAAAAATCGCAATACTCATTAAAATCACTAAATCTTATGTGAGATAGATGAAAAAAATATATGTACAAACAAAATAAAGTCCCCATAGAATTTTGAGATATGGATAGATTTTTATTGAGATAATAGTATGTTTCAGTTAAAAAAAAAAAAAAAAAATGCAACGAAAAACTTGGAACATTGATCTAGAAGATATGATGAAAGCGGGCGTTCATTTTGGTCATCAGGTACAGAAATGGAATCCTAAAATGGCACCTTATATCTTCACACAACAGAAAGGTGTTCATATTTTAAATCTAACTCAAACTGCTCGTTTTTTATCTGAAGCTTGTGATTTATTGTTTAACGCAGCAAATGAAGGAAAACAGTTTATGGTAGTAGGTACGGACCAGCAGGTGTCTGATTTGGTGAAATTAGCAGCTTCCAAAGCTAGATGCCATTACGTAAATCAAAAATGGCTTGGTGGTATGTTGACCAATTGGTCTACTATTGAAACACGTCTACAAGAATTTGAAGAGTTGGAAAAGAAACAGAATTTGGGTGGACTTCATCGATTTCCAAAAAGAGAAGCTGCAGTAGCTAAAAAACAATTATCTTCATTACAAAAATATTTAGGTGGAATAAAATATATGACAACTCTACCTGATATTGTGATTATTGTTAATCAACATAAGGAATTAACTGCTATTAAAGAATGTAGAATTCTGGGAATTCCAACAATTTGTATTGTTGATACAGATTGTAATCCAGATCTTGTTGATATTCCGATTCCAGCTAATGATGATGCGCGATCTTCAGTCCGATGGATACTTAATGAATTAGCATCTGCAATTCGTGAAGGTCGGTCTAATGAGAGTACCTCCTAAAAAACTAAAAAAAGTAAATTAAATTTTAATTATTTTTAGTTTTTTAGGTTCGAACTAAGAAAAAATATAATTAAAAATAGGATAATTTGAGTTTTTTTGGTAAATATTAGTTTCATTATAAAAAAGTTAACCTACAAATTTTTATTTACCTTTTATTTACTGTGTACTTATTTCATTTATATATATCATTTAATAAATGATGATGGTAAATGGTTAGTTACTTACTATTCTCTTTTGACTAAAAAAAAATAAGGATATTTCATGTGCAGTAATAGGTGCTAGGTGGATTAGAAGAGGTAATAGTGTCATTTTTTTTATAAAAAAAAACAGAAAATCATTGATAACCTTGCCAAAATTTGAATCGACATTACGGTCATATTAGAAAAATGAAACTATTTTTGGATCTTGATTCTATGTACGGCTGGTAAAAATAATGAAATAAATATAATACGTATTACAAGCAATTTTTTTTAACATGATTCTTTTAAATTTTTTTGCTCGGAATGAATCGATAAGAAAAGGGGATCTATGGATATTCAACAATTCACCACAACTACAATGAATGATTTATATCAAATAGCAGGTGTGGAAGTGGGTCAACATTACTATTGGGAAGTAGGTACTTTCCAAGTTCATGCACAGGTTTTAATAACGTCGTGGGTAGTTATGGGTATATTGCTTGGTTTCTCTCTTGTGTCTACTCGTAATTTACAAACAATTCCCACAGGTAGTCAAAATTTCATAGAATATGTTTTGGAATTCATTCGAGATTTAACTAGAACTCAGATAGGGGAAGAAGAATATCGTCCTTGGGTTCCTTTCATTGGGACATTATTTCTTTTTATTTTTGTTTCCAATTGGTCGGGTGCTCTTATTCCGTGGAAAATTATTCAATTACCTCACGGCGAATTAGCTGCACCAACAAATGATATCAATACTACTGTTGCGTTAGCTTTACTGACCTCCATAGCATATTTCTATGCAGGTTTGCAAAAGAGAGGTATAAGTTATTTTGGTAAATATATCCAGCCAACTCCAATACTGTTACCAATCAATATTCTCGAAGATTTTACCAAACCCTTATCATTAAGTTTTCGACTTTTTGGAAATATATTAGCTGACGAATTAGTAGTGGCAGTTTTAATTTCATTGGTACCTCTAGTAGTTCCAATACCCATGATGTTTTTAGGATTATTCACAAGTGGTATCCAAGCCTTAATTTTTGCAACTTTGGCCGCAGCTTATATTGGAGAATCTATGGAAGGTCATCATTAGTTTTTAATTATTTTCATTATTTTTTTTAGAAAAAAATTAAATTAAATTGTGAGATATTTTATTTTTTTTTTTCTTAATGATCAGAAGTTTATAAATAAGTTTTCAATTTTGAATGAATCCATTATAATCAATCTACAGTATTTTATTAAATCAATATTACATAAAAGAAAAGATTTAAAAGATTTTTTTTTCTTTTTATTCTTTGGTGGAAAGAAGTTTTACAGAGAATCTATTGTTAACTAGTAGGAATCATATTGGCTACTTCTAAATAAATAGATTTCTATTCAGACTTTTTACAAAGGTAAATATTATTGTATTTATATATATATAAAATGTATATATACATTTATTTTAAAGATATATCAAAAATTTCTAGTTTTTTTGTTCCACATGGATGAAACGTAAAAAAAGTAATTTCATAGAATAATGAAATCTATCAAATTTAATCTAAGGAGATTAATATGAATCCTATAATTTCTGCTGCTTCTGTTCTTGCTGCTGGTTTGGCTGTTGGGCTGGCTTCGATTGGACCTGGTGTGGGTCAAGGCACTGCAGCTGGTCAAGCCGTAGAAGGAATTGCAAGACAACCGGAAGCGGAAGGTAAAATTCGTGGTACATTATTGTTGAGTTTAGCTTTCATGGAAGCTTTGACTATTTATGGATTGGTTGTAGCTCTAGCACTTCTATTTGCAAATCCTTTTGTGTAAACAAAATTATTCCTATTAAATAAAAGGTAGTTTTGTAAAAATGTTTTCTCTTTGTTTTACCATTTTAGATTTAACTAATTATAAAAATGGTAAAACAATAGCAAATTAATAATGAGAAAAGAAACTGTTTTTTTTTAGTTAAAATAGTTACTGTATAGGGGTAAATAAAAAATTATATACCTTTATATTCCTTAAGGAATCATATTGAATGACTAGGATATTTTTTAAGTAACAAAATCCTATCAAGATTTATGATTCCATACGGGATTTTTTAGCAAAGGGTCGCATGAAATTCATAGCCTATTATGGGAGAGATATATTATGAGAATTGTCAATGGTTTTTTAATTTCCTCAAATCATTGGCCTTTAGCTGGAAGTGTTGGTTTGAATACCAATATTTTGGAAATAAACATCATTAATTTAGGTGTTGTACTTGCTGTCTTATTTTACTTTGGAAAGGGAGTGTGTGCGGGTTGTATTTTCGACTAGTATAGCTGATCTAATTCAGCTGCATCTCCGCCAATAGGATAGGTGCAAATCCTAACGAATTACTTATGAATAAACAATATCTAAGGACTAAAGCATTTCGTATTGTTATAAGTCTATTGGGAAAGTTTTCTCAATTTAGAAGGGTAAATTTTTATGGTTAAAGCCAAATCGCTTGAAGTCTGAGCAATAAATTTTATAGGTTTTCTTTCTCCAATATATAGAAAATAATATTCTAAAACTAGAATCATTAAATTCGTTTGATATATAACACTCATATCAAAATGATTTTGGATTATGGATTCAACTTTTTTTTTATCTAAAATATCCTTTAAATTAGAAGTAATTTTTATTGCTATATTGACAACCTGTTTAAATATTCTATATTTGATTCGAATAAACAACTTTATTGATAACTAACTATTTTTTGTTGTCACGAGAGCCCTTGAAAAAAAGAGTCTAAAAAAAAAGATTGATTAGACATAATTGAAATCTAAATCCTAGTAGATGGGCAGGCTCCGTTGATAAATAAATAGGAGCAGGAAAGCCGAATGAATCGAAAGATTCATGTTCGGTTTGGGAAGAGATTAGTAATTATCACAATATAAATTCAGTAATTGTTTGTGAGTATAGAATCTACTTCATTATGTACTTTATTTAATAATCGTAAACGAACCATATTCAGTACCATTCGTGATGCGGAAGAGCGATATGAAGAAGCTACTGATAAACTTAAACAAGCCCGGGCTCGTTTACAACAAGCAAAAGGTAAAGCAGAGGATATCAGGTCTAATGGACTTGCACAGATGGAAAAAGAAAAACAAGATTTATTTGATGCTGCTGATGGGGATTCGAAACGATTGGAAGAATCAAAAAATTATACCATTCGATTCGAGGAACAACGAGCAATTGAGCAAGTTCGACAAGAAGTTTCTCGTCTTGCCCTTGAAAGGGCTTTATAAAGTTTTAAAAATCGTTTTAACGTTGAATTACAATCACGCATGTTTGATTATCATATTGGCCTTTTTCGGGCTATGGAAAAACTGTTAAAAATGACTGTACTTCTTCTTATCAAAAAACGATAAAAAATCTAATGGTGAATATAAATATTAGACCCGACGAAATTAGTAGTATCATTCGGAAACAAATTGAATGCTATAGTCAAGAAATAAGAATTCTGAATATAGGAATCGTGCTTCAAGTTGGAGACGGTATTGCTCGTATCTATGGTCTGGACAAAGTAATGGCAGGCGAGCTGGTTACATTTGAAGATGGTACTGTTGGTATTGCATTGAATTTGGAGTCGGATAATGTTGGGGTTGTTTTAATGGGTGATGGTTTAATGATACAAGAAGGAAGTTCGGTAAGAGCAACGGGTAAGATTGCGCAGATTCCTGTTAGTGATTCATATTTAGGTCGTGTTGTTAATGCTTTAGCTCAACCTATTGATGGTAAAGGTCCAATTCCTGCTTCTGAATATAGATTAATTGAATCTCCCGCACCTGGTATTATTTCAAGACGTTCTGTATATGAGCCTATGCAAACTGGACTTATTGCTATTGATGCCATGATTCCCATAGGACGTGGGCAACGAGAATTAATAATTGGAGATAGACAGACTGGTAAAACAGCAGTGGCAACCGATACAATTTTGAATCAGAAAGGTCAAAATGTTGTATGTGTTTATGTAGCTATTGGCCAAAAAGCTTCTTCTGTTGCTCAAGTAGTCAATACCTTCCAAGAACGCGGTGCCATGGAATATACAATTATAGTTGCAGAAGCCGCAAATTCACCTGCTACTTTACAATATCTTGCTCCTTATACCGGAGCAGCCTTGGCTGAGTATTTCATGTATCGTAAGCAACATACTTTGATTATTTACGATGATCTTTCCAAACAAGCACAGGCTTATCGACAAATGTCATTATTGTTAAGAAGACCGCCTGGTAGAGAAGCATATCCTGGAGATGTTTTTTATCTTCATTCTCGTCTTTTGGAACGAGCAGCTAAATTAAGTTCTGAATTAGGTGAAGGAAGTATGACTGCTTTACCTATAGTTGAAACTCAGGCTGGAGATGTCTCAGCCTATATCCCAACTAATGTAATTTCCATTACTGACGGGCAAATTTTTTTATCAGCGGACTTATTTAATGCTGGTATTCGCCCGGCGATTAATGTTGGTATTTCCGTATCACGAGTAGGATCTGCTGCTCAGATAAAAGCTATGAAACAAGTCTCAGGTAAATTGAAGTTAGAATTAGCTCAGTTTGCAGAACTTGAAGCTTTTTCGCAATTTGCTTCGGATCTTGATAAAGCTACACAAAATCAATTAGCAAGAGGTCAACGATTACGTGAATTACTTAAGCAATCTCAATCAGCTCCTTTATCTGTTGAAGAGCAAGTAGCTACTATTTATACTGGAGTAAATGGATATCTAGATTTATTAGAGGTGGATCGAGTCAAGATCTTTTTGGTCCAGTTACGTGAATTTATCGTAACGAACAGGCCTCAATTTGGGGAAATTATTCGTTCTACAAAAACTTTTACACAGCAAGCTGAAGATATTTTGAAACAAACAATTAGAGAATATCTTGAATTATTTAGGCTTCAAGAGAAGTAACTAATAAAAAAAGCTTACTGATCAAAATCAAAAGTCACTTTATTTTTTTTTAGATGCTTACTTATTATTTTGACGCCAAAATTATTGAATTATTAAGAAGATTACGTCCAATAGGATTTGAACCTATATTAGAGGTTTAGAAGACCTCTGTCCTATCCATTAGACGATGGACGCTTTCCTCCTCCATTCTCGGTACATAGATATTTTTTAGATATTTTTATTGTAAGAATTCTATTGCTGAGAAGGAGGAAAGTTAATAAAAGAAAATGAAAACATTAATGTATCATTTATCTTTATTCTTCATTTAACTAGTTTGATTTCTAGTCTATAGCGGGTAGCGGGAATCGAACCCGCAACATTAGCTTGGAAGGCTAAGGGTTATAGTCGATGTTCGTAATTTAAAAATTACTAAACACCTCTAATTCAGAACCGAACATGAAAATTTATTTTCATCCGGCTCCTTCATGAATTTTTTTTAGATTCATGACATCTACGTCAGTATGGATATCTCAATCATAGTTTAAGATACATATTTACTTCTCAGATGATCCTCAAAAAAGAGGAATAAAGAATGCAATTTTTTTTTAACAAATTAATTTCATTCTTTATTCCTTGAAATTACTTCGTTCTCTATTTCTTTTGTTTCTAATCTTGAGGATAATATTAATTCTCCTACCGAGCTTTGTTTTTGGCTGAATAATATTAGTAAACTAAGATCACTCTTTCTGCAGCTGTTATTCATTCAAAATGATTGGAATGATTTAGTTACGATGAGAATAAGCTTTTTGATTACCTATCCATAAATTAGAATACGCAAAGGATTTTATGTATCCTTAAAATACTATTTTGCTTCTCCATACCCTTAAAATTGGAGATGGAGAAATAGTTTGTTTTTCCTATTTAATTTAATATAGGGGAGGCTTCTTTTCTCCGACAGAAATAAAGTTGTTTTTGGATTTACACGAAATCCAAATATTTGTTAATTTAAGTTAAATTATTAATTAACACTGGAACGAATCACACTTTTACCACTAAACTACACCCGCTATGATTATATTATATATGAAGAGTCATTTATATGTCCAATAGTTTTTTTTATGCCATAAAGATCCATGCAAGTTTTCTGATTGTAATTAAAATCCTTTGATAGGATTAAAAAAATTAATTTTTTAGGGGGAGGGGGGGCTGGAATGATAAAAATTTTGATCGAGCCAAAACAATGTTGGTATTTCCTGTTATTGCCATCTATCTACGTTTATATTTGCCTTTCATTGTACAAGCTATTGTTGAAATGAAATTTTTTATTACTATTTGATACAGATTTCCGATTCCGAACCCACCCCACTTCTGAATTAGTGCCCCTAAATGTTTTGGTTCATTCAGAATTTTTCTGTATTTTTCTGAAAATCAAATGCAGAAGTCATAGGTTTCCTCTTCGTGATGCTAGTAGAGCAATTATTAATGGTCCTGATACAACTATAAGAGCTAAAACAACCAGTTGTGCAATAAGTTCAAGATTCATTATAACAAAACCCCTTAAAAATATTGAAATTGATAAATGAGAAAGTAATAAAGATATTTCTATCTTTATATATTGAATGAAAAATCCGACCAAAAAAATCTAAATCTTTTTTTTATCCATATGATAATTTAAGATCAGAATTAGTTTTTTTTTCATTTAATAGCTAATTTAATAGCTATACTAGAATAAGATAGGTACAATAAATACCGAAACGTTTTTTTTATGATCCATTTTAAAGTCATTAGATTAAATTGTTTAATAAATCCAATTGAATAACAAAAATCTAAAATATACAAAAGGAGAATATTGAATAATGACTTCATTATCCGATGGTCAAATTATGATAGCTCTTGTGAGTGCTTTGATAACTAGCATTTTTGCTGTTCGATTGGGCTTAGCATTGTCTCAATAATATTTCTTTTAGAAAGAAAGGACTAAAAATGAAGACAAATCATGTGCTAGCACATGATTTGTCTTCATTTTTTTTCTACTTTCTCTTCCGGAGAGATGGCCGAGAGGTTTAAAGCGTCGGATTGCTAATCCGTTGTACGAAATACCTTTGTACCGAGGGTTCGAATCCCTCTCTCTCCTTGATTTGAAAGCTCGAAAACTCCAAAATTCAATATTTTTTTCTCCCGTTGAAAGATTTTTATTCTTTACGGCCGGGATTACGACTGGGATCATTCGATAAAAAACCAAAAACAAACAGAGAAACAAAAAAAATAACTACTGTATAAACAAATAGCTTAAGAGTGAGCATGACCTAATCTCCAGGATCATTACTAAGGTTGTAAAATGAATTGTCTTCCAATTAGTTATACCATATTTAGTTCCTACTCTGTAAGTGCAGTAATATAAAAAATTATAACTGAAACAAATTTTTATTGTCTTTAAATAATATCGGTAAGGAGAAAGAGGGATTCGAACCCTCGTTAACGTGAGTTAAAACGATTTTCGATATCGTCACGATCAACCACTCTGCCATTTCTCCAACAAAAATATGAAAATTTTTTTATTCTGTTTTTTTTATTATTTACAGTTCCTTTTTATTTAGAAATAAAGAAAAAATCTATATTTAACTAATCGCCTATTATTTCCGATTAGAAAGGCGGAGATTGTGTACTCCGCCTTTAACTGAAAAAAAAAAGGTAACTTCTTAAACGAAAAACTTAAACGAAAAAAAATAATTTTAGGTTAGAACTCTCAATTATACAGATACATACAAGATATAGAAAAAAGCGGCAATCTTAGTTTATTTATCTAAATAAAAAGTTGTTTCTTCTAGTATCTTATGAAAAATCATCATTTTGAAGAGCTAACTAAAAATTGACTAAACTCAGTAAAAAAAAAAAACAAAGTATCATCGAAAACTTACTGCGGCTTGCCATACAAAGGCTAAAAGAAAAAAAAGTAAAGGTATTATTGGCATTATATCTACAATTGGATCAAAAATTGCATAAGCTTCAGGTAGCTTCGCGAAACAAAAACTATCAAAAATGAAATTGTTTTCCATATAGATGCTATACATGATTAAAATCCTTATTATGTTTTTTTTTACAAATAAAACGAAACTTAATACAGTTTAGCATGAAAATAAGATTTTAACTAAAAAAAGAGCCAAAATTTATTTTTTTTTATGACTAAAGACTAAAAATATTTTAAATTATTTTAGTTATTAGGAAGAGTTCTTTTTTTACTTAAACTTTTCAACGAGAAACCATTAATATTTTTTTATCAATTCGTTTTTTGTCAATACTTCTTGTTTTCTATAAAAAAGGGTCTTATTTTATTATAAGATTAGTTCATTTTTTATTTTTATTTTTTTTTTATCTAAATATCCAATAATTTTTGCCCATACACGGCAAAAAAAAACCAAAATATCTATATCTATATAAAATAGAATATATTTAAATGAAAACTACTTTTCAAAAATTTTTTTTTTGGGGCGTGGCCAAGTGGTAAGGCAATGGGTTTTGGTCCTATTATTCGGAGGTTCGAATCCTTCCGTCCCAGAGAAGTCTAGATAATCTGTCTTTTTTAATGAAATAAAAAGCATACTTAAAGGAAGTAAAAATTAGAACTAAATTTATTGTCAAAAAATAATAAAACGCAATACGAGATAAAATTAATTTTGATTTGAAATCTGAAAGGATTGTTATTATAAAAAAAGAAAAGTGATAAAAAAGTAATTAATATGAAGTTAGTTTATTGGATGTATACTGGTCCAGCTCATGTTGGTATATTACGAGTAGCTAGTTCTTTTAAGAATGTTCATGCCATAATGCATGCTCCCTTGGGAGATGATTATTTCAATGTTATGCGTTCTATGTTAGAAAGGGAACGGGATTTTACTCCAGTTACTGCTAGTATTATAGATCGTTATGTACTTGCTCGTGGATCCAGGGAAAAAGTTTTTAATAATATTATAAGAAAAGATAAAGAGCAAAGACCTGATCTTATTGTTTTAACACCTACGTGTACTTCTAGTATATTGCAGGAGGACCTGCAAAATTTTGTAAATAGAGCTTCATTATCTTCCCGGTCAGATGTAATTCTCGCAGATGTTAATCATTATCGAGTTAATGAGTTTCAAGCAGCTGATCGAACTTTGGAACAAATCGTTCGGTATTACTTGATCAAAGCACGTGAACAAGGAATTTTGAAAAATCAATCTGTGACAACTGTACCATCGGTTAATATAATAGGTATATTTACATTAGGTTTTCACAATCAACACGATTCTCGTGAATTAAAACGGTTATTAGAAGATTTGGGTATTAAAATTAATGAAATAATTCCTGAAGGAGCTTCTGTTAAAAATCTTATAAACTTACCAAAAGCTTGGTTCAATATAGTTCCCTACCGTGAAGTGGGTTTAATGACTGCTTCATTTCTACAGAAAGATTTTGGTATGCCTTATATATTAACAACACCTATGGGTATAATTGATACAGCAGAATTCATTCGACAGGTACAAAAAAATGTTAATAAGTTAGCGCCTTTTTTTTTGAATAAAACATTTGATTATGAATCTTATATTGATTATCAAACAAAATTTGTTTCTCATGCTGCTTGGTTTTCTCAATCTACTGATTGGCAAAATTTAACAGGTAAAAAAGCAGTAGTTTTTGGTGATGCAACTCATGCTGCTTCGATGACTAAAATAATGGTCCGAGAAATGGGAATTCGTGTTAGTTGTGCAGGTACTTTTTGCAAACATGATAGCAATTGGTTCAAAGAACAAGTTCAAGACTTTTGTGATGACATTCTTATCACGGAAGATCATGCTGAAGTAGCAGATACAATATCTCGGATCGAGCCATCAGCTATTTTTGGTACCCAGATGGAACGTCATATTGGTAAGCGCCTCGGAATACCTTGTGGGGTTATTTCAACACCAGTTCATATCCAGAATTTTCCATTAGGGTATCGTCCTTTCTTAGGCTTTGAAGGAACTAATCAAATAGCAGATTTAGTTTATAATTCATTCACGTTAGGTATGGAAGATCATCTTCTAGATGTTTTTGGTGGTCATGAGAACAAGAAATTTTTAACTAAATTATTATCTAAAGAAACCAAATTTTATTGGACTCTTGAAAGTCAGGTTGAATTACAAAAAATTCCTGGTTTTGTAAGGGATAAAATTAAAAGCAATACTGAAAAATTTGCAAGACAAATAAATGTAAGAACGATTACGGTTGACATTATGTATTCAGCGAAAAAAGCATTTAATATTTCAGTAATTTGATTTAAAACTCACATAGAGCGGTAATCATTATTAAAATAAAACAAATAGGATATTCTATTGTCTTTTTTCCTTGTCTATTTTTTTTTCAGATATTATATACTAGAGTAATTTAAATTCTATTTTCTAGTTGATTCAAGTCAAAAAAGTTGTGAATGTAAGGGGTTATAAAACGAAAAAGAATAAGCATATGAAACTTGTAGCTCATCTGTCTAATTATTTTTTTATTTGCAAAAAAAAAAATAATATATCGTTAGATATATAAGACACAAATTCAATTGATTTTAAGAAAAAAAAAAGCGATTTTTTAGTATTTTATCGACTTTTTATTGAAAAACTATTTTTGATTCATATTCGTATTATTAGAGATTCTAAAAAGTAGACACGGAAAGGATTCATTTTTATAATTTATATAAGAAACAATATGTATATATATATCTTTATTGTTTTTTTGTTATTTTTTTTATAAAAAAAAGTAAAGTTTATTAATAATAATGAATAGAACAAAACAAAAGACCAAAGTAAATTGAATTTTGGAGGGTGAAATAAATGATATCCTTTTTTAGCTCATTGCAAATGTTTTTGTATTATCCAGGGTTTTTCATTTTGTTGTATTTCTATTTGGTTTTTTTTATTCCTTTAAAGAATTATCTTTCCAAAGTAAATTACTCAAAATATCTTGAATTGTTTATAAAATCACTAAAATAAATTATTATATTAAACAATTTTTCTAGAATATTACAAAAGAGTTTCCCTAAATTTAAAGTATTTGGGGAAACTTGTAAGATAAGTGTAAAAAACTGTCCTTTTTTTCTTTTTCTAAATTCTATTTACTAAAAAAAAACACACAAATAGAATTTAGAAACATTTTAATATTGACAATTACTCTTGTTATTCCCTATAATAAACTAAAGCCTTTTTTTATAAATATTACTATTTTTGTAAAACAATAAAAAAGCAAGTGGGTTGCTAACTCAATGGTAGAGTACTCGGCTTTTAAGTGCGACTTAGTGATTTCACACACTAGGATGAAAAAAGGTCATCCAGCCCAATTCAGAAGGGTTAATTAATACGATCACGACTAATTTCCAAAGATCAATAATGGAATAAAAAAAGCATGTCGAATTATCGCTCCATTTTTCATGTAAAAAATATATAATTTTAATTTGTATATAGATAAATGAAATAAAAAAAACATTCAAAATTTGAATTTGATTTAATTGAAATTTATTTATTTTTTTTAGGTTAATGATAAAAAAGGTCGACGGGTTAATGGATAAGGCTTGTGAGGCTTGAATCAGAGGTAAAAGAAACCGGAGGAACGAGCGTCCCCTCAGAAAAAAAAATTCTGTAATCTCTTGAATGGTTGGTTGTTAAATGCTAATCAGTAACTGATTTAAGAGAGGTTTTTATAAATCTATTACGAGGTTATATATAATACCTGAGAAGAATCCTAAATACTCAATTCAAAATGTGTAGAAATAACCAGTTTGCCAATCACAAGAACTAAAAAATTTTTCGTTGATTGGAAGAGCAATCATTTTCGAAATAAACTTTTTATTCTTTTTATTTAGTAAATTATCGAAACAAAAGATTGCACAGTGTATTAAGAATAGTTAGATCTATTAAAGATTGTTTCAATGAAAATAACAGACAAAAAATTATTACTTTTTGAAAATATTTATAAAAAGGTAACACGTCAGCAACGTTTTTTGTATCCACTTCTTTTTCATAAAGAGTTTTATGTAGTGACTTCTGATAGTTCCATCGATAAATCAAATATGAATCTATCAAAAGAGTTTGTTCTGAATGATAGATATAGTTTTTTAGTCATAAGACGTTTGATCAATAGAATACGTAATTTGAATTATTCAAAAAAAATTATTCAGACATCCTTTTCTGATAAACCTATTTGCTCAAAGCTAGATTTTTATCTACTCAAAGCACTTAATATGGTTTTAGAAACTTTTTTATTAATACAATCAGAACGAACAAAAAAAATAGTTAATTGGAAAAGTTATAAATCAATTTTTTCAACTTGCTCGTTCGCAGAAGAAAAGTTGATTTTCTCTAATCAAATACTAGATCTTAAAATACCCCATTTTATTCATCCAGAATCTTTTATTCGAATTCTTCGCCAACAAATAAAAGATGCTTCTTTTTTACATTTAACAAGATTTTTTGTACATGAATATAAAGAAAGGTCTAAAAATGAAAAATTGATTTATTCTTTTAGTAAAAGAAATAGATTTGTCACATTTTCATGGAATTTTTTTTATATTTTTGAATTGGAATTTTTATTAATTTCCCTTTTGACTAGGTTTATAAATAATTTAGTTCTATCCAACCTATTTGATCAAACTAATCTATTAGAAAAAATAAGTAATAATAAAAAAAGTAAATATTTTTTATCAGAAAAAAGGATCTATAACAAAAATTACTGTATTCATTATGTACGATATAAAAATCGTTGTATTATCGCTTCAGAAGGCTTTTATTTTCATGATACAAACTGGATATATTATATATTGAATATTTGGCAATTTTTTACGCATTTATGGATTCAACCTTTCAGGTTCTCAACAAAGCAATTTAAAAAAAATAGTTTTTTTTTCCTGGGTTATCAATTTGGCAGAGAATCCAAACTACTAACAGCTCGATCTATTTCACTTGACAAATCGCCTACAATTTATTCACGTATAAAAAAAAATCTTTTGAAAACACAAATTGTATATCCAATAGATTTTCTAACAAAAGAGGGTTTTTGTGATATTTCAGGTTATCCTATTAGTAGATCGACTTGGACTACATCGACAGATGAAGAAATTTTATTGAATTTTAATAAAATTTGGAAAAGCTTTTATTTTTATTATGGGGGGTTGATAAAAAAAGACATTTTATATAGAATCAAATATATCCTCCGATTTTCATGTGCAAAAACACTAGCTCGTAAACATAAAAGTACGACACGAATTATTTGGAAAAAGATTGTTTCTGATTTGTCTTTGTCATCTTCCTTAAGAAGAAAGAAAAATTTTCATTTTCATTTGTTTTTATCCAAGGATCCCATGGATAAAAAAAGATTTTGGTCCTCAGATATTACTTGAGTCATTTCCTGATTAAAACGAAGTTTGAATTAAGTTTACTCTCTTTTTTTTTTGTTAAAGAGATAATATATGATTTTATTAATCTACATAGTTATAGAGTAATAGAAAACTAGTAAAAAAAAAAAAATAAAAATTCTAGTATTACCTTTTATATATTTATATATTTATATTCTATATATACACAGAGAAAGCCGTGTGCTATGAAAATAGCAAGTACGGTTTGGGAAGAGATTTTTTCAGTCCAACTAATTAGGGAAATAAAAAATCCACTTTCATCCGACGAGTTCCGGGTTCGAGCCCCGGGCAACCCAATATGAAAAAATTTCAAAAAAGTTCCAAGTCTTTTTCAAATTCAATTTAATTTTTAGGTTTATTGTTGTTGCCAAGAAAGTTTGATTTTATTCTTTAGTCTTAAGGTTGACAACAAGATTTGGCTTGTGCTATAATAGAAGCAACAAGCATATTATAAGCTTGGGAACTTAATAAATTCTCCAAAAAAACCAAAATTATCATGACCGCAATTTTAGAAAGACGCGAAAGCGCAAGCTTATGGGGTCGTTTCTGCGATTGGATTACCAGCACTGAAAACCGTCTTTACATAGGTTGGTTTGGTGTTTTGATGATCCCTACCCTATTAACGGCAACCTCTGTATTTATCATTGCCTTCATCGCAGCTCCTCCAGTAGATATTGATGGTATTCGTGAACCTGTTTCTGGTTCGCTTATTTACGGAAACAATATTATTTCCGGTGCTATTATTCCTACTTCTGCTGCTATTGGTCTTCACTTTTATCCTATTTGGGAAGCAGCTTCTGTTGATGAATGGCTATACAATGGTGGTCCTTACGAATTAATTGTTCTTCACTTTTTACTTGGTGTAGCTTGCTACATGGGTCGTGAGTGGGAACTTAGTTTCCGTTTAGGTATGCGTCCTTGGATTGCTGTTGCATATTCAGCTCCTGTTGCAGCTGCTACTGCAGTTTTCTTGATCTATCCTATTGGTCAAGGAAGTTTTTCTGACGGGATGCCTCTAGGTATTTCCGGTACTTTCAACTTCATGATTGTTTTCCAAGCTGAACACAACATTCTTATGCACCCTTTCCATATGCTAGGTGTAGCTGGTGTATTTGGCGGCTCTCTATTCAGTGCTATGCATGGTTCCTTGGTAACTTCTAGTTTGATCAGAGAAACTACCGAAAATGAATCTGCTAACGCGGGTTACAAATTTGGTCAAGAAGAAGAAACTTACAATATCGTAGCTGCTCATGGCTATTTTGGTCGATTGATTTTCCAATATGCTAGTTTCAATAATTCTCGTTCTTTACATTTCTTCCTAGCTGCTTGGCCTGTTGTAGGTATCTGGTTTACTGCTCTAGGTATCAGTACAATGGCATTCAACCTGAATGGTTTTAATTTCAACCAATCTGTTGTTGACAGTCAAGGTCGTGTAATTAATACTTGGGCTGACATTATCAACCGTGCTAACCTAGGTATGGAAGTTATGCATGAACGTAATGCTCACAACTTCCCATTAGATTTAGCTTCTGTTGAAGCTCCTTCTATAAATGGATAATCTTTTGATACAATAGATTCTCAATTGCAGCAAATGCCGAATCTGTAATAAGATTCGGCATTTGCTAAAAAACAAAAGAAAATCTTTTTAATAAAAGATAAAAACCTTTTTAAAATAAGGCGGACGTAGCCAAGTGGATTAAGGCAATGGTTTGTGGATCCATCATTCGCGGGTTCAATTCCCGTCGTTCGCCTATTATAATATTCCTATTATTAATTATTTTTAATTTAAAGCCAGATGAATTTCAATTCAATTTTGAATCTAACTAAAAGGATTCTACGTTATTTTTATAACTAATTTGATAATACACTCAGTATAAGAATCTAATAGAATATTCTCTGAATATTATCTAGATATATTTTCTAGATTAATCATATATAGAAGTATAATGAGAATTTAACAATTCAATTATGTAATTTCTAAGAGAAGAGTTCGAAATTTTTCTTTATAATATCAACAAAACTCAATTTTTGAATTACAAAGTATATATTTAATTTTTCCTTTTCAAGGGTTTGTTGAGCAATATAAAAAAATTAGATTTCTTTTTTACAAAAAAGACTTGTCAAATAAGCTGCTGGTAATATATACTAAAGTGAACATACATTTTATTTAAGTTGTTTTTTTTTAGTTTAACATGAATTAAAACCGCTTCATAATCAAAATAAAATTTTGATTTAGTATTTTTCTTACTTAAATAAGAAAAAAATGATATATAATATATATGAATATTATTTTTCTTTTTTTTCTATATATGTTTAAATATAGAAATTTAAAAGTAAAGTGTATTTCGATTTTGAACTTTTGAAAAAAATTCTATTAAAAAAATAGAGAGATGGTTTTAAAAGATAATGAACTTTTTAGAGAGTATTTTCACATATGGATAAAAAATCACGAGATGATGTAGAATTTGATGACATTAAAAATATTGAGTTGTTTGACTTAGAACAACTAATAGAAGAAAAAAGAGCAAATTCACAACTACCTGCCGATTTTAAATCGGGTTATCGAGTGTTACATGTAGAAGAAATAAATAATTATCATTTTTTTGTTAGTTGGTGGAAGGGTTTCAGTGTCATAAGACTATTAATTGGAATTTTTTCTAATTTTGAGTCTATTTTTAAATTATTAGATTTTCAACTTCTGAATTCACTTATTATACGCGACTTGTCTAGATCTAAAATTCGATCTAAATCAGTTGTTTTTTTTGAGTATTCAGTAATAGCTGCTATATTCTTTTTTGGTTTATGCTTAATAACTAAAAATTTTGTTAAACATGAAAATCTAGATTTGAGAGAAATCGTTAATACTTATTACATAAAAGAAAAAGGAGATTTTGTTAAGAGAGGTATTTTTTCTACTGAAATAAAGCATCCATTTTCGTTTATCTCACAAACGGGAATCAGTAAAAACGATTTACCGATCTCTAAAAAAGGGATAAAGTTTATTGTTAATGATATTCTTTCTAAATCAAACTTTTCAAAAAAAGAAATACAACAAATTCGTAGAGAATTGCAGACCAAGTATAATTGGGATTTAGCAGTATTTTTCGAATTTTATAATTTTTTTATTCTCAAGTCAAGGTATATTTATTGGAAAAATGATTTTAATTTTTACTTTTTGACTGATTATAACATAAAATTTACCCAAAAACAAATTGAAATTTATTTTTATGATACTGTTTTAAGCTTCTGTAAAAAAATATTATTTGATACTGGAATTTACGTTCCAACAAAACAACAATTATTTCAGGGTTATGTTGGTGATGAAAAAAGGATTTTCAATTTTCAGAATGAATATAATTTTGAAAATTTAATAAATTGGATTACTAATCTTTCAGATAAAGACTGGAAGTTTTTTCAAAACTATGCTGATTTTTATATATGGCAATTTTATTCTCATGATGATTACCTATCGATGAGAGATCAAGAAACTTTGTATTATATCAGAAAAATAATAAAATCTGAATTTTATCAGATTAAAACTGTATTTCACGACTTCTCTTTAAATTATGATGGAGATTTTGATCTAATACATAAAAGATTTTCCGATATTATATGTTCTTTCTCAGAATACATACTAAAGCGATCTGATCAACAAGAGGAATTTCTAGGAAATGAATCTTATCAGCGGAATGAATTTTTTGATGCAAATAAATCCGAGATTAAATCTAGTCAATCTAAAAAGGATTCAGTTTATCAATTTTTGGAAGAAAAATTATTAGGAGTAAAAGAATTTCATGAATTATCAGAAAATGATATTTCTAGATTAAATCGGATTCAAAAGTCTAAACATAATGTTTGCTGGAATTTTAATATAGTAAAGTCGGATACATTTAAATCAAGTATCTTAAAAAAATATTCAATTAAACAAAATTTTTGTTCTAAAACCGAATTGGATAAGAATAGACTTATAGTTAAGGGATTATTTAATACAGATCAATATTCCTTAATTTCTTATTATAACAGATCAATGTTTATAGTATCCATGTCAAAAGAACAACAATTAGGTTTAGGTTGTTCTAAAAATTTGAAATTTTCAGATTTTACTCGACTTTTTGAAATTTATAAACAAAAAAGTTTTGTTTCTTCTTCACCATTAGAGCCTTCTGTTTTATTGAATAGTCATAATAGTAATTGGTCCTCAATTAAATATGTTTCTAATAGTCCAAATTCAACTCTAATTAGTTTATTCTCGGATTATGTATATATTTCGGAAAACATATCAACCCAACTAAATAAACTTAACCTAGCTTTTACTAACCCTCACTTGAGTGCATGGACTAGAGATTTATCTACAGGCAAAGGAATAGTGTTATGGGAATATAAACGTTCAATGATGCCTCTATTTCGAGGTAAGCTTAGTTACAAATATTATCTTAGTCGTGATTCAACAAATAGTAACTTAGTTCGGATATATCAGGTATTACATCATACTAGTTGGCATAACGGATTGGAATATTTCGGAGGTAATATTAATTATTTCTGTGATAGATTTGAACGATTTATAAAAATTCCTGTTAGATCAAAATTAAGATCCACATTAAGATCGAAATATAGTTATTTATATAATCAAATAAGATCGAAATATAGTTATTTATATAATAAAATAAGATCGAAATATAGTTATTTATATAATCAAAATAAATTAGTTTTCTTTATTTTAAAATATACTTATTCTTTGTGGAAATATTTAAATATATTATGTATCGAAAATATATCTTATTTTTTTTATATATTCAACAATCAGTTCAAGAAAAAACAATTCAATTTTATTAGTCTAAAGAATATCATAGTTGATTCTCTAATGGATATTTCTATTTTAACTTTTACTAGAGACATAATTGGATATTTAGATACATGCATAGTTAATCCAGATGAATATGTTCGCATGGCTTATTTTCTCTATGAACATTTCGTTTATTATCCGTTTCTCTCTTTGATTGTTAATCCAGACTTTTACTATTTTTTAGGGTTTGTCATTGAGGAGGTAAGTGATAATTCGCAGTTTTTAAACTTTATATCAGAGAACCTCGAAAATAACAAATCATTTTTTCAAATATATTTAGATTCGCAAACAGATAAAAAAGACTCTATTTTGGTTAGAATTAAAGATGAGGTGGTCCATAATGTAACCGATTATGTTTTTATTTCTGTAAGATGGGCATTCGATAGTTATTCCGCGTGGTTAACAAAACAGGGTTGGTTTTATAAAAATTATGATTGGATGCAAGATCGACGCCTGTTTCCGCGCCAAGCACGTAACTTTCTTTTAGTGGTTTTATATAGCGTGCGTTATATGATCTTTGATTTAATAAAATCGTATTTTATATTGTATGATAAGTGGAGTTTTACTTATCGAATTGACAAAATGGATTTTTTATTTTCCGTCGATTTTGCATTACCACTATCGAATATTGTGGGAATTTTTGATACTTCCCCTGATGGTTTGTATTTCAAGATTAAAGATCAATATTCGTATACACCCAATACATTAATAAAAACAAGTTTTCCTTCAAACAACTACTTTTCTGAAGCAGATACAATAAAGTTGTTCGATTATCTATCTGTTCCCAAATTTAGTTATGACAAAAAATTATTATTTTTTACAAAAAGTAATAATTTGCAAAACTATAATCCTATATATGGGGATGTTTTAAATTATATCGATGTTACTTATGATATACGATCTCCTTTTCTTACCCTTCCAAAAATTAAATCTGTTTATTTTGAGAAAACAAATAGTTTGCCTATAACTTCCCAAATAGTTAATAAAATAAATGTAAAAAAAATTACGGGTACTTATTATCGAACTCTTAATAAACTTTATGAACTTTTTTTGTTAAAACAAAACATAACTAAAGGAAACACATTCACAGATTCGCATGTTGAACCTATCTTTCATATTAATTCTCGAATCAATGGAGGAATATCAACTTTAGGTGATTTTGATTCTGAAACATCAGAATCGTCGTCATTTCTTGAATCGGTTATTTTTTCAAGTGAGGTTACTTTAAATTCAGTAACTAATGAAAATCTTGATGTTACAAATAACAATTTAATTGAAAAGAGTTTCATTTTTAACTCAACTTATCAAGATAATTTAAACACTTTTCCTTTGATTTTCAAAAAAATTGTTGATAGAGCCACCGAGTTAATTCATTTCGAAACAACTCCAAGTCTTAACATTTATTATTTTTCTTTTTTGAAAGAAAACCTACTAGGATTATTCACACCAAGTGAGGATAGAGTTTTCTTTTATAAAGGTGATATTATGTCTTCATTGCTTGGCTTTTATCATAGAAAAAAATCCTCGTCAATAAACTTAAAACAATTACTGGAAGATATAAACATATACAAGTCCGTTCGACAAGATCGTGTTTTTACCAAATGGTCTTTTTTGAATAAATATAAGTCTTGGTTTTTTACTTTTGAATGGTGGGAATATTTTTATAGTTTGCTTTTAGAAACAATTCCCGAGATAGTTTTAAATTTAGTTGATAAATTAGAATATCTTTATTGTGATTTTTGTGAATACTATAATAGTAAATGGAATTCTTTGCTAAATAGGCTTTATTTACCATTGACATCTAAAAAAGTACCTGAATCTACTAATAAAGTAATTCATTTTTTAATTGGAATCGAAGGTCTTTTAGTTGAACCAGTGTGTCAATTAAAAAAGGATAAATATCAAAAATGGGTCGGACTCTCTTTTATTGATAATAGTTATGTTATCTATTTCTCTTTGGTCCTTTTTTTTATTGTGTTATATGGAATTAGTCACGAATATATAACTTTTTTTATGGGTTTTGATTTTCTGTTTCTATGGAAACGATTTCAAATCATCAAATATTTAATAGATCCTTTGCGTCTGAAGTATCTCCATAAATTAATGCAATCTTCTCCTATGAGAGACGAAATGATAACCCGAGATTTAGTAAGATTTTCTATCAAAAATTTTGTTACTTTTGGCAATAATCTTTCGTTCTACTTGTTCCGAGCAAGAGACATAAATCATTGGATGTTTGTACGAAAAGGTTCGGACAGTTTTCGACAAGAAAAATTAATAGTCGTTAAAGCTGTGCTTACAAATAAAAGTCTTTCACGCTATGGTTTTTATTTCAATTTTAACTCAAATCCATTAAATATTAATGGGCTTCATGAAGGAGCTTTTCGTTACTTAAGATATTTTATCGATAGTTGTCGTAGAGATTTTCCAAAAGATAAAAAGAGTTCCGTAAAATCTCTTGGAAATGAAATATTTTCTGCTTTTCAAATAAATGTTCTTGCCCCAACAAAATTTGACTCTAATTCTGATTTCAATGTTTCATCATTTGATTTGGACACATCATTACAATTTTCTGACATTCCTTCTAGAAAAATTCTTATGGTAGGACCCATAGAAACTGGAAGAAGCTTTTTGATAAAATCTATAGCGGCAGATTCCGGATTTCCCTTAATACGGATATCTATGACCGAATTATTAAATGTTAAACCTGATAATGATAGCTCCACTGCAATTCTTATTCTTCGGAAAGCCATTAGTATTTTAAAAATGACTTTTGATTTGGCAAGGAGACTTTCTCCATGCATTATATGGATTCAGGATCTTCATGAATTAAATGTTAATCGTTTTGTTAATAGTTTGGAGAGTGATCCAAAATATCTACTTTGTGAATTAGTTAAGATTCTTACTGATAAAAGTTCCAAATCTGCCACTAAAAATAATATTGTTATTGCGCCAACACATACACCTACAAGAATTGATCCAAGTCTTATTCTTCCAGAAAGATTTCAGCAAGTTATCTATTTACGTGCAGTTAATGTTCTTCAACGTCAGAAAGAATTTCCTGTTTTGTTACGAGTTAAAGGGTTGTCTTTGAAAAATTTCTTGTTTTTTTCCGAAGAATTTGGTTATCGAACTATGGGTTATAACAAACGCGATTTGTCAGTTCTAGCCAACGAAACTTCAGCAATAAGTATTTCTCGAAACCAACAAAATGTTTGTACGAATACTATAAAATTAGCTTTATTAAAACAAATTTTAGTTGTTACGTATCTTGATGATAAATCACAATTAAATCCAAGTTATGAAATGATTGCTTATCGAGTAGGAAAAGCGATTATACAAAAAAGCATTCTAAATAAATTTCATTTAGATTTTCTAGCCGCGGGTAATCGTTTGTTAAAGAGTAGATTTTCTTTCTTATCCACTTGGTATTTAGAGCCTTCAATTACAGACTCTGTAATAAAAGAACTAACTTTATTTGCTTATATTTCCGGATGTTTGGCTGGTGTTGCAGCTCGAGATGCTTGGTTTATGTTGGATAATAAACGGGAGGATTTTATTTCGTTAGATCCTAATGTAACAAATGATCTTAGTTTGTCTTTTGCTCTTTTGGAAGGTCTTTTATCAGAATTTACAAAATTGGAATTGATTCAAAATCCATCTAGTAAGCGAGGCTTATCCCTTGAGTCACAAGATAATTTGTATATGTTGCAAACTGGGTATTTTGCCGAATCCAATATTTTTGGAAGTAAGAAAGGAAATTATACTTCCAAACTATTAGTTCCACTTAGTAGGGTATGGTCTCCCAGAACCTGGCGTATTAGTCATATTCGTAGTAGTATGTATGAATCGATAAGAACGTTGTCCGAAAATGATTTTTTAGCCAATCTTATTGATTTTTATCGAGATCAAGATCAACTTCCGGAACAAGACAGTGATTTTACTAGAATCAAAGAGGGTCGAAAGAAAAGTTTAAAAAAGAAAAAGTTTTTTGTTTCTCTTTCTTCCCGAAAATCTATGGACCAGGTAGAAGCTAAGAAAGTACAAGCCTTAAATGATTATTTAAATAATATTTTATTAAAAGATCAGTTTGAAAAGCTTGGAGTTTCTGATTTGTCAACAGAATACAAAACCCATTATTGTCCATCCAGTCATCCACTTTTTTTTCTAGGAAAGCGTTTCTTATGGGACACGGAAAGTTTATTAGTTCCAAAGAATAATCTTCTATTTGCGCATAATGATTTATTTATTACGGAAGAATTAGTAAGACAATTTTATGTTATTCGTGGAGTTGCACGAGAAAAAGAGAGAAGACGTTCTAATAAAAAATTAAAAAATATTTTCCTTGCTCGAGGCTTTAGTCGGAATGCAATAACAAATTTAGATATAAATACAGAGGAAGAAGATAAATTAGAACAAAAGGAATTGGAAAAAGAAGAAATCTCTATTGAACAAAGTTTTGATCTTATAAGGGAAAATGAAATGATGAAAATTAGTCTTCAAACTCCCCTATTATTTAACTCATCTGTTATTTCTAACATACTTTTTCTAGAGGAGTTTGTAGATCGATTCTTTATGTTCAATTCCGTAAATCATCAGCAAAGATGGGTTGATGCTAATAATTCATCATCAAAAATTTATTTAAATTCTACTATTTTATTTGAAATTTATCAGTATTTACTTAATTTCTTTTTATCTAACCGTAAATTATTGAATGTTCTTATACAAGAATTGATAAAAAATAAGTATCTTTTACCGGATGATATTGAAAAATAAATGTGTCATTTTAAATAAAAGTAGATTCTCGAGTTCTTTTTAATTTTTTATGGTAGGCTTTTAATTTCACTATGCTTCCTTCCTCGTGAAAATTAGAAATTACAAGTAATTTGTAATTTCTAATTTTTTATTTTTGCTTGCCTTGAAGAGGATTCGAACCTCCACGCTTTATAGCACAAGATTTTGAATCTTACGTGTCTACCATTTCACCATCAAGGCTTGTAATTTTATTGAAAATTGAAAGAAAATTTATTCTAGATCTTTCATTGTATTTATAAAATTACTTTGTTTTCAATTTCCAACTTTTTTTCGTTTTCGATGTATATACACACATAGTATAGAATTAAATTTTTTGACTGCCACTCAAATTGTGATATTGAGATCAAAGCGTTGCGTACTTATAGATATAGTTTATTAAATTTTTAATTTTTTCCAGTTTCTAAAAAAAAGCTACCAAAGATTGTAAAGTCTTTAAGTAGCTTTTTTTTAGAAACTTTTAATAAACTGTTTCTTTTTCTTTTTTTATTCTAAGAAGCTAAAAAAAGTTATTTTATGTTCATTATGGGATTTTTTCGATAATTTGAATAAAGGGATTTATAAAGATTCCCAAAAAAGTAGATCCCAAAACACAAATAATTATAGTAATTTCAATTGAATCTTTTGAATCTGTTAGACCTGCGGAACCCTTGTAATCTTTAATATATGTAGTTAATCTTCTATCAAAAAGTACTTTAATTATTTTTAAATAATAATATATAGAAAAAATACTAGTAATTATTCCGACAGAAACTAAAAAATATAAACCTGATTTCCATCCAGTCCAAAAAAGATAGAGTTTTCCAAAGAAACCCGATAATGGAGGAAGCCCTCCTAAAGATAATAGACATAAGATCAAAGAAAAAGCTAGGAGTGGGTCTTTTCTGTATAATCCCGTATAATCTCGGATATTATCAGTTCCCGTACGCAAACTGACTAAAATTGTACATGCAAAAGTTCCTAAATTCATAAAAATATAGAAAAACATGTAGATTATCATGCTTGCATGCCCATCATTTATTTCTCCAGCAACAATGCCTATAATAATATATCCAATTTGACTAATAGAGGAATATGCAAGCATACGTTTCATACTTTTTTGGGTCGTAGCTATTAAATTTCCCAAAATCATACTCGAAATTGCTAGTATTCCTAATAAGATACGCCATTCATTTGATGAATCATTTAAAGTAATTGTTAAAATTCGTGTAGCCAAATTCAATCCAGCTACTTTGGAAGTTACTGATAGAAAAGCAACAACTGGAGTGGGTGAGTCAGAGTCGAACTAAGAAGGATTACTCACTTCTTTCTCTCTTTCAAAACCGTGCATGAAATTAAAGTTTCACACGGCTCCTAAGTAGGGAGATCAAAAATAATCTACCTAACCTTTTTCGTGTCTGTATAAGATTTGATTGGTACTTTTTTTTTTACTAATCAAAAAAACTTGTCGAAAAATCCTTATCAGCTTTCATCCATCAAATAATTTTTATTTTTTTTTACATCTTTTTAAAATAGAAACAGGGATTATTTCTTATTTGATTAGGACAACAAGTTGACTTTCTTCGTTTTTCATAGCTATTCGACTAATGTTTTAGGGTGATTTTTTGCTGACAGTGCTTCTTTTGTTTGCAGTTATAGTTTTTGAAGGAAAAAAAGATTATGGAGCACTTTTTTTTTTGAACAATCTATTCTATATTCTGATTGTTCCTTTTTTATTGCTTTTTTTTTTTCTTAAATGCCACTAATTTAATCTTCGTATAGAAACTACCCTTGATCATTTTTTTTTTTTGCAGGTTTTATTAAATTTTAATTCTTTGCTTTACATTACTAAACTACATGTAGTACAGACATCTTTTATAATCTCTGGTAAAAGTTTTTATTGCATCCGATGAGTATTTTTAATCCTCAAAATTTTATATAGCTAGACATTTTTGTTTTATTTCTATTTTATTAGAAATATTAGTAATTTTTAATACGAGTCACACTCCTTCATAAACATCGGGAGTCCATTGATGAAAAGGAACCAAAGAGAGCTTGAATCCAATTCCTACAACGATAAAAATTGTTGCTAAAAAAACAGCTATAGAATCATACATTTGATTATTAAAAAGTTCTGTTGCTATTTCTTGTAATTGAATTTTTCCTCCGGATAAACCATATAATAGAGAGAATCCGTAAACTAGTATAGAAGAACTTGCTCCACCCATAAGTAAATATTTCATAGTAGCTTCATTTGATCGTATATCTTTTTTTGTATAACCTGCTAAAAGATAAGATGATAAACTTAAACATTCAAGAGCTATAAAAATACTGAGCAAGTCATTTGCAGAACATAAAAACATACTCCCTAAAGTAGCTATAAATAAAAAAACCATAAATTCTGTTATAGGTAGTTTTGTATATTTAATATATTCTAGTGTTAATGGAATGCATAAAAATGAGCATATTAGGATAAATAATCTGAATATATTGTTGAAATTATTTATTTGTAAAGTTCCGTTAAAGGCTAGTATTAAATTTTCATTCCACTCTATAGATATTATTAGTATCGCTATAGCTAATATAATTAATGAAGTATGATAGAACAAATATTTTTTCTTTTTA